GGCTCATGCTGTTGAGCCGATGGTTTGAATCCCAATCGCCAAATAAACAGCACATAATCTGGTGAGGCAACACCCTCAGATGGAACACTGATGGGATGAGATGAGGTCTCCGCTCTTTTGCCAAATAGACAGAACACCCGCTCCGAAGATACAAGCGGTGGATACGACCCCATGGCAAGCGAGTACAGGAAGAGTTCGACTAAGGGAGGTATCACAAAGCGGTCCGCATAGAGAGATCGCATAAACAGCGTTCCCCTAGTTAGACAGCAAATAGCGGCGAGCTTCAACTTAAACGCGCTCCCAGCAAACGGAGGAGCAAGTGTAGGCGACCTCAAGGGAGCAAACGAAGGCTGAGAGCCATCTGGCTCGAAAGCCGGAGTGCGCGGGAGCGCACTGGAGTTTTCGGAGCTGGGTTGGAGTACTTTTACAGCGGAAGGCTCTTATCTGCGTCATCGAACGAGTTGCTGTTTGACCTGGTAATTCGAATGCTGCAGCGCCACAAGCAGAGGGATCCTGCGCGCTGATTCAAGAGTGAGAATTGATGGGAAAGAAATTGGAACGCAACTTGATGTGCTTATCAGGCTAGCTGAGGGCCGGTAGCCGCTATGGTAGCCATCCAGATTGCGTGATTGGGAAATGACACTAACGGTTGATCGGTTGGAAGAGGGATTGCGGACTGAGCGGTAGGGGAGCAGCTGTCGGTATTGGAAACGTCCTTAGTTCCTCGATCCATTCCGTGGCAATCCATATTGGCATAACCTTTATCTTTTATGCCATTTTGTGGCCACCAACCTCTCGATATGCCCGAGATAAAAGGAACGTGGGGAAGAGGAATCGACGAGGAATCCAGGAAAGAGCTACGGAAAAGCGTGACGAGAATTCTCGACTCGAGAAACGAAAACAAAAATGACAATCCATTCTATTGTTATTCAAAAATTACTGAGTACGAACGCACATCTAGGCCGTCGGGTAGCTGCTCACCATTTCAAAGTCTATATCTGTGGTTCCAGAAATGGAATTGCTATTCTCGATTCAGACAAAACACTGATTTGTTTACGAAACGCTTGTCATTTTATAGGATCTCCCATTCGTCAAAAAGGCCGTTCCTTCTTTGTAAATACCAATTCGTTATTCGATGAGATAATGGAACAAATGGCGACGAGAATCGGCTGTATCAATGATTCTCAATGGAGGATCGGGGGTTTTTTGACCAATTGTTCAAGTCCGAAAAAAATCCGTTCGAGAAACAAGAAGATCAATTTCGGGTCGAACCAACAACCAGATTGTTTAGTTATTATGGATGCAGATAGAAAGTCCTCGGTCATACTTGAAGCTGATCGATCACAAATACCTATTGCATCTTCAGTGGATTCGAATATCCCATTGGGATCCCATAAAAGAATCACTTATCCCATTCCAGCGAATGATCCTATACAGTTCGTATATCTATTTCGTAATTCGATCACGAAAACAGTTCTTCTTGAACGGGGAAGAATCGTTGCGATGAAGGAGCCCTCCGCGAATTGAGGGGAGAAGAAACAACTCATCGATCGACCTTTTCCAAGAAGAATTGGTTTTAGTCGATCGGTCGAGTGGTCAAATACCGACGCTAGGGGGGACCTGTTTATGGATTGAACCAGAATTGTACGACTTCGGGCTGGGCTGGATGGAACAAGTGCGGGCCTAGCCCAATCTTCGTACACAGCAGCCAACGTCCCGGGGCGGGGCGCTCTGACGATGCGGAGAGCAAACAAAGGCGAGTTTGCTATGTTGGACGGACGAAAAGCTGCAACAAGACGGGTGGCTACCTGCAGTGGGACCACGGCACGGGGGGATCCGGGGCAAATAGGGATGGACAGCTCGAAGAAAGCGCCGCATGCGGAACTGTCTAGATAGAATTCCGGCCCGTTAAATTAAAGAAGAGGGGTCCCGAAGGGACAAAAGACTCCCTGCAAGAGGTACATTCCCTTACTTATACGAACATAGAGAGTCTACGGGCCTTGATCAAAAGCCAGAAGCTTCGGCGAAGGGGTAGGTGTATAGAGGATAAAGTGGCGATAAGAGGGCGAGCGGAGGCAGCCTTAACTCGAACAAGCCACTCTAGTAGAGCTGGCAGCATATCAACAGGAGTTCCCCTCCAGTAGAGAAAGGTATAGAAAAATAGACTTGCCTTCTTGCCTGGACTAGCTTGCTTTCTTTCCCGGTAGGCTTGTCTCTTGAGGGCACTCTAAAAAGAATAGACTGGACTGGACAAGAGTTGAATAGACTAGCCGCCTTCCTTGCTTTCGGTAAGTAAAGCAGACAGCTAAAGCCGTTTCGCCCCTACTAATAAGCTTCCCCCTCATCTATAAAGGAGAATCACTTCGTGTAACTAGCCTTAATTAACGGACATCAACGACTGAAAAGTCCGGATTTTAAGGGCCTTCAGACATCATTAATATATAAAGAGATAAACCTGATAAGGAACTCACGCCATAACTGACTTATAGGAACACTAACCGTTCCACCCCGCCCTAATAAAGCTTCTCTTAGGATAAGCCCTCGCTTCACTCGACTTAAAGGGACTTCCAGAGTCCCAAGGAAGACTAGTGAACGACTTAAGGAAAGGAGAACAACTAAGAAAACTCTTTTCTCGGTATGGATAGTGATGATGCTTCCCTTGTAAGGGAACTTGAGGCACTTATGCTATGTCGAAGAGATTGCCCCATGATGAAGCCAAGGTCTTCCGAGCAGTGGGTTGAAGGTTGCCTTGATATCGAGCACGTGGAACTGCGTCATGAGACTAAGTGGACCCACTTGAAGTTCAAGGGTCAACTTGCCCCTGGCAGTCCTCTTGGAGTTGTCGTAGGCTCGTATCGACGCCGTAGACGGAGTGATGAGAGATTCCTTCAATCCGAGAGTATGGAACGTCGAGAGAGGACATATGTTGAGTGCAGCTCCGGTATCGATCAGCGTCTTCGGGATCGAGTGATCTTTGAGGAAGACGGTGATGTGGAGAGCTTTGATGTGGGACCCATCGATCCCTTTTGGTGCATCAGCTTCTGTGAAGGTGAGAGCGTTGATTGAGGCCATCTGCTCAACTGCTCCCTGTAATTCTTCTGGAGTCAATGTTTCTGGCCTGAAGGAAGTTAAAGAACAACTCCTTATGCTTGGGAGAAGTCTTCAAAAACTCCAAAATAGAGATCTGAGCTGGTAGCTTGCTGAGATGACCAAGGAGGTCACATATTCAGACTGTGGAACCGCCTTCTTGGTTTGATCTGGAGCAGCTTCTTCTTGGCTCTCAGGTTGAGAAGCCCTTGGATAGATCCTTGCATAGTCTTTTCCTGTTCGAGTAGCTAGAACCTCGGTCGGCCTAGTCTTCTCTGTAGGTGCGTCGGTGACCTCGATCAGCCTCTTTCTGGAAGTAGAGGATGAGGGGTCTTTTGGAACTTCTTCGGCTGATGGCTCGCTTCGGGTGACTCGAGGAGCAACCTTGATGTAGTCGACTTCTCGAATCTTCTCTTTGGATGGCTTGATGTCGATGCATAATGGCTTGCTTGGACGAATCTTCTGAGGAACCACCTCGTCGATCGGGTTGGAATCGTCACATGCCTCGCAGACATGCAACTTTTCCTTCCCCCTCGAGGAAGTGCGCTTGGATGGGCGCAAGATGATCTCGATCGACTTGTGATGAGGGCGACTCTCCTGAGGAATATCCTATTAGTAAGGATTCGAGTCATCATACTCTTCAACCGTCATCACTTGCGGTGAGATCGATCGGCGCGATTTCTCCTTTTTCGGTGGCGGAGCGACCTCTTTTGATAACTTAGAGGAGGTTCGGTCACCTTCTTCTCCGGGCTAGAAGCGATTCGAAGAACCTTCTCATGATCTCTACTTTCCCTGAATGATATCGAGGGTGAGAGGGAGGTTGAGCGCGTTGATAGGGATCTCCTTGGAACCAGATGCATGATCAGGGAGAGGATCCTTGAAGATTCTCATGTTGGCGTTGCTGCCTTGTGGGGTCTTCCATTTTTCGACTCCCGGAAAGCGAATCTCATCGGAATCGATGAGTCTTTGAACAAAAGCTCTTAGAGTCCAACACATGTCGGTCGTGTGACCGTGATGTCGATGGAACTCACAGTGGAGATTCTTGTCCCAATTTTCTGGTAAAGGTGGTCACCTTTCCCTTGGGAACGTGATGATATCTTTGATTTGAGGCAGGAGTTCACTTAGGGATATGGGTAGGGGAGGATAATCCGGCCTTTGATTGGCACTGTTGCCCCTTCTGCCCCCATAATCATAAGGAACTCGAGCATCTTGGTTACGCCTTCGACGATCATCGGTTTGCGGAGGACGACGATCGTTGGAAGGGGTCTTCTGAGATAGGTTCCGTCCAGATTGCTTCTGATCAGGAAGACGGACCTCAACGGCACCCATTTGGCTTTCTTCTTCCATGGTAGCTGCGTTGGGAGTGGCAGCTGCCTTGGTAGTCTTCTTCCTAGCCTGATAACTTGATGGAGGCTTTGAAGAAGGCTGAGATGATGAAGATAAGGGAATAGTCCCGTCCTTGGTCCTCCTTTCCATTCGCGCCACTCTATCAAAGAGTTTGACGAACGTAGTAGGATTGCCATAAGCCACGGCAGTCTTTAGCGGTCCGGTCATGTGTTCTATGACCATTTCGACGGCTTCGGACTCGGGAATGGCAAAGGACATCTTTGAAGCGACCGATCTCCATCGGTTAACATAATCTTCGAACGATTCGTCGGCCTTTTGCACGACTTGGGACAAATCAGTGATAGTCGGAATACGTTCAGTGCGATAGCGGAACTGAGCTCTGAACTTCTCCATGAGGTCATTGAAATTTCTAATCGACCCCACGGGAAGAGTAGCGAACCATTTCTGCGCATCACCTTCCAAGGTCCTTTGGAATAGGCGGATCAGAATAGCAGATTTAGGAATTCAACTGCTTCATTGCATAAATTCCGAAAATGCAGTTCGGGATCCGTTGTGCCATCATATTTTGAGAACTTTGGCATGCGATATCCAACGGGCAGAACGGCATCAGGAGCATGACAGTAATCAAGAAATGTTTTCTTTCTCTCTCCCCTGCGATCTCGAGAGAGGACGCGCCTTATCATACGTTCTAAGGTTGCCTCGTCGAGGGGGAGGTTTTCTCTTCGCCCGAAAGCACGATGGCCCATGGGCTCTTCATCAACTACTGAAGGTGGCGGGCGTGGGAAGTCATTCGTTCCCGTACGCGGCTCCCTGTAGTAGGTACGCTGTCTACCAGCTGTAGTATATTCAGTATGCCGTGGCGCACCAGTGTTCGCAGGAGGGACTGGAGTCGACCTCGTGCTAGACCTTGATGAGGTCCTGGCCGCAGAACCGGCAGTTCCGGAGTTTTGATCGTCCGGTACCCTTTCGGGGCCAGGCGGATTGACCGGATTTTCCTCACCCACGAGATCTGGAATACCTCGTGGGGGACGGGACTCCACGGGAACAGAGCCGTGTCGTCGCGATGATTGAGCTTCTCCCCGTACCCGAGAAAAGGTGGGTACTTGTTCTGGGTGAGAAGAATGACGGGAGTTAGCGTAAATGCTACCCCGTAATGAATGGGTGTTAAGGCTGGACAAACCCCGCGAGAGGCCGGACGAGACAGAGTCATCGTCACGGGGAGTCTCGCTTTCGGGGAATTCCCCCCCTTAATTGCTCCACTGCAATTAGCACACTTTCTCGGGAAAGGGAATCTTCTTCCGGGCCTGGTGATCCTTTTGTCCGCCTTGGGCCGATGGAGAGGAATAGGGATTGGGTCTTTTCCCTTTCCAGGCTCCAGCATGCTCAGCCTTGTGGGAGGATTGGTCCGTGAAGGTGTGCAGGTGTAAGCGTGCGATTTCTGCATAAACAGAAATATAAATATGCAGGAAACGTAAGCAGGAATTTTTTTTTGTTAAAAATATGCAGAGTGTAAAATAAAGAAAGAGAAAAAGCGGCGACTAGCCACTACCAGATCCTATATCCCATCGAGCCCGACAAAGTCGAGAGGGCGAAGTCTGATAGGGAGTCAATTTGGCACCTCGTCCCTATCCCGTGTGTGCAATGGAAAGGGAAACCGCAACTCGTTGGAAACGAGGGAGGAACCAAATCGACTCTCGATCTCCCGTCTACGATCTTGTAAAGCGTCCCTTACAAGAGAGAACGTTCGACCTTGACTTGTGTGCCTAAAGAAAAAGAAAAAGATGCATGGATGCAAATATAATAGGATGTATGCCTGAGGTATTAGGTGGAGTGAGACGGGCTCTAACCCTCAATCCAAATACCTTAGATGCAATATATCTATACCTATTATATATATATATAAATATAATAGGTATAGATATATATATATTACTTAGCCCCTTCCGATCCTTAGCCTAAGCTCCAGCGATCCTTATGGGGATAGGTCTAAAAGAGAATTTTTATCACAGCGGCGATGACCCACTCAAAAGTGTCCCATCGCGATCGCCACGCTGTGGATACGGTGAGAAAGGGTATGCTCGATGCTGTATTCACGATCGCCACTTATCAATTTTGTACGAGGTGATAAGTCCTCTCTTTTCTTCACTTTTTCTTCTTTTCTTTTTTTTATGATTTTGATCGCACTTCGCCTTCTTTGTGAGAGATCGTAGGAACTTCTTTCGTAGCACTCCCCGACGAATCAGGTGTGTACGGTGTTCACACGCCGAACTGTGAGGCTTTTCTCAACGATCTATTCTCCTTATTTTCACCAGAGCAATAACAAAAAAGGGGCTTTTTCTCTTGCAGAAAAAAGGTAGTGTAAGCTCTATCCCTCTCTTTTTCACCACTCTAGCTGTCATCCCCTAGGAATTGAACACTCGATAACGGGGAATAAAAGAGTGGTGATCCATCGGTCGAAGAAGGGAGAGAAAAGAATGTTCGATTTCCACCGCTAGATGCAGAAGAATAGAATGAATGACTCGCCGAGAAGAGGGATTCTATGGTTGGTCCATCCCCTCGAGAAAGAGTTGTCATGGGTGCCGTTTGAGGAAACAGCATTGGGTCCTCCTGCCACAGCTGAGCCCGTAGTGGACCGATCCTTCCCTCCGGGAAAAGATGAGTTCGTGCCCTTATTCCCTATCCTGCCCGATTCCCTAGGTGCTGAGAGTGGTTGTGAGATAGCAACATAAGTTGTGGTGATAACCCCCCCCAGCAGAGGAACACGCCAATTCAAATGCCAGAATGGAGGAATACACTGATCGCACTATTGATTCATTAATGTCCTATCCGCTAGCTGTCGGTTGATCCGTTCGATCACCACCCAACGATCCGAGAAGCGATCCCTCCGATCCCGAAATGGTTTGATAGTCCATTTCATCCCCTACTGGCGAGCTCGGTTGATCCAAAGGCCTATCCGTCATGGTTGGGCTTTTCTCGGGCATCCGGTTCCGGTACCCATCCATCGCATGAACTACTCCGATCAGATAGGCAGGCACGGCATTCATTTGCCTCTATTTCCACCCCAGCCGCTCGAAAGCTCCTCGCATCCTCCCGCCGAAAGAGTAGGCAAGTGATCAATCAAGTACTGGTCCATCTGCCCATCCCTATTCGATTGACAGGAATACTATCCCCGGCGCTTTCCCCACCACCTCCTCTCTCTGATTCTTCCTTCCCATCCGTACCGGGGTCGATTGAATGATCCACACTACCTCACCTATGCCGGAACCAAATTCCCTACCTCTATTGTCCGCTGATGACTAGTCCCATGCTTTTATGCCGTATCCTCCACTCATCGATTGCCTTGCCCTACGGAATGGAAATGGTAGATGAATGAAGTCCTCGTTAGGTCGGTGTTCCGCCTCTCCGTCGCCTTTCCTCGGGTCATGAATGAAACCAGCAGCCTTTGAACTCCCCTTTTATTCAGAAGTTTAGTAAAGACCCGCGAATGAACCCGAATCCTTGATCTTTCCGCTGATGCACCACCTCCCCACGTAAAGTTGTTAGGTCATGAAGAAGCTATTCGACCTGCCCCACCTACCTCTCTTTCTCTAGTCGTAATTCCATTAGTGGTGGGATAGCCTGTTGGGTCGGCCGATGCAAACAAACCTCACCGCCGCTATAGACGGAATGGGAGGAATAGAGCCTGCCAGCTGCTGATGGATGTCGATGCCTTCCCCTCCCACCTGGAAGTAAAGTATTGAGTTGGCCAGCCATCCAGGCGATAGAAACGGAATCAGTAGTCAGAGAAGAAATCCGATCCCCTCTTCCTTCTCGCCCGCAGAGGTTGGTTGGGAAGTCGGGGAGTAAAGATCTTTTCCCGATGAAAGCATAAATTCACCCGTCCCCAGGCAAGTCAGTCGTGATTCCCTCGCTATCCATCCCGCCGACCCAATCTCTAATGCTGCTGCAGGCGCTGATGGAAGTGGATGAAAAAGAGATGGAATGCGACTGGTCGTAATTCCATTAGTGTTTGGACGGCTATACCATTCGTGGATGGTCGAGCTGATTCCATCTCCTACTAGCTAGCCCCCTTGTCATCGAGTGTATTATCCATGCCACCCATGCGATCGCTCTCCACCCGTGACTCCCTCCCCACTTGACTCATTTGATTCAATACACGATTCCATCCCACCACCCGATCGATCCTTTCCACCTATGGGAGTGGGACCACGAAACAGCTATCCGCCGTCCATTGAAAGAGATTCCACAGCTGATGAACTCATACTATCATCTTGACTTCCTTTCTACGGGTAAAGAATGAGTCCTACCCGCGTCCTACGTTTCCCACCAGCCCTTGAAGCTGTGGTATCTCCACCCCTTATGGATGGATCAATCGATCTTTTATCCCCTTTTTTCCCACCCGACCTTTAGAATCCTGTTGGAGAGGAAGATACTGAAAGTGACTCCATTCATCTTCTCTTAAACGAAGGTATTCGTGCTTATGGATACGACTACTATACATATGACCAGCAACGAGAAAAATAAATGCAACAATAATAATAATAATAATAAAAGAAGAAAATGGTTTCTAAAGGTCTCAAAAGAAAAAACAAGAGGTGAAGAGAGTATTTGAGTTACTGGCTGGTCTGAATTCAGAGTTTGAACCCATCCGTGCTCAGATTCTTGGGAATCAAACTCTGCCATCCCTGAATGGAGTTTATGCTCTTCTTCAGAGGGACGAGCGGCGTCGAGCAGCGATGCAGCCTCTGATGCCTATACCTGAGAGATCTGCCTGAGTCTCTGACTCCAAGGGACAAGGTGGTAGAGGCCGTGGTGGTCGTGGTGACTCAGGGGGGCGCGGCAGGGGACGACGTTCCTCAGGAGAAAGGAAGTGCACGTATTGTGGTAGGACTAACCACACCAGAAAAATTTGTTGGGACTTGCATGGTAAGCCTGCAAGTGCCCATAACGCATCTACGACATCGGGTGACCAGCATGCAGTTCCGCCTCCAGCCCATGAAACTCCACCGGCGTCTACTGAAGGTGATGTCGTCCAGCTTCCCCGTGATGAGTATAATGCCATGATGCACGAGATGAGACTTTTGAAGAGTACGTCTTCCACTCGAGCTACCTCCTTAGCTCAGTCAGGTACATCAACTTCCACCTCGGCCTATCATGTATCCCATGCTTCTTCCTCTAGTCCCTGGGTGATCGACTCAGGGGCTACTGACCATATGTCTGGTACGTCACATCTATTCCCTTCATTAGTTCCTGTTTCTGAAAAAGGGAAGGTCAGAAGAAGCACGATGGAAGCCTACGACTTTGCATAGACTATCGGGCATTGAACAAGGTCTTCGCTGATTTCATGTGCTCATGAACGAACAGGCTCTCATTCGCTTTCTAATATCCCATCGCTCGAAATCCTACGCGTAACCTTTTCAAGCAACTCGCTTTCGCCCCTCTCCGTCCATCACCTTCTCGAGCTTATGGTCTAAAAACCCCAACCTCTGTCTTCGGCCAATAAAGAAAATAGTCTTTCCATTCATCCATACATCCCCTCTCTCTGTAGGGCTACTGCGTGACAGGAGCGAAGCGGTGAAAGGGAGCAGGCAATAAAGAACTTCTTCCCAAACTAAGAACAACGAGGGCTTCCTAACGGAAGTCCTTCCTCTCACACTCACTTAAAGTAGGGGTCTGCTCTGCTTTTTGGGCGCTATACCCTATGATGGTCTGCTGGCCAACAACCATAAACAATAAGTCTTTTTAGCTCTGGGCAATAAATAGTAACTATCACCTCAGGGAAGATTTTTTTAGTTTGAGGCGCTGTCAGCTACTTCTCTCGTCTCTGCGGGTCGTCTGGTCCATTGTCTATGGGCTTCTCTCGTGTCATTGGGAACTTTCCCCTATGCTCAACTCACTATAAGTATATATAGAATGGGAAAGAAAGCCAACCATCGGATTTGGAATAGCCATCAACCGGACCAATCGATCAAGAAAGCAATAGCAACCTCTCCTTTAACAGGCCCAACGCCTCGCCTAAGCCTTCCCCAGGAAAGAGTCCACGATCTCAATAGTGACTTTCGGAGGATGGAACTAACAATGTTATAATCTTTATGGAGCAGGAGGAGCCAAAAAACGTGAGCGCCTCGCGCGATACGGCTTTTGGCTGGAACACAAATGACTTTTTTGTTATTGCATTCCATCTCAAGCTGATCGATCCCCTCCAATTCGATGGAATGTCCCGGTTTTTCCGTAAATAGAGTTGGAGGGAAAAGCTCGAATCGTCACCTCGCCTATCATACTCACTTAGGAATTCACCACCGAACGGCCCCTGGCTTTCCTATTGATCAAAGGCGTGAGAAAGATAGAAAGAGGAGTGTATCGATGATTAGTACTCCTCTGATCCGGTTGTCGACCACAGAAAGCTGAACAGGTCATTGATCCTGACATCATCAACATCGACAGCTGGGGAGTGGTTTTTTCTGGGCTGGTGGGGGCCGGGCAAGGATAGGAGTTCAACCACTCTTCCATGGATAGGGTACGGAGCGAACTCTTTGTTGGATGTGGCTGGACGCTTTAACCTATTATCTGTCTGTCATCAAGATCCGCCGCTTCATGGTTTGAGGCCTCAAGAATCCAGGGTCGAAAAGGGGGAAGCGAAGCAGGGGGGCAGTAAGAAGAAGGCAAGCGAGATGGATAGGTAGTAATAGCCAGGTAGAGATGTTATAGCTAGACATAGACCTTAAACTTCTGCTAAGAACCGGACCTGACAATCTTCAGTCAGAGGCGGGCTACTCCCCGAAAATGCCCGTACCGTCAGTTCTAATTAAGTTGGGGTCAAGATGGAGATTTTAGCAATCCACTTCAACTTCGACGTGCATAGAAGTCTATGATTGTCAACAGCGAGAGCGCCCTCGCCCGGGTCAAACCCAAATAATGAATCGGGAAAGACTCTTTATGCACGGGAAACCGTTGCGCCTGGGTCTGACCCAAAGTCTAAGGGGAAGATGGTTTGCCCAACTGAACCAACTGACCCAATGAAAATAGACAGCCCCGCTACTCAAACACTGGGGGCAAATGCTGAAAGTTCGAACTCTGGCCCAAGTAAAGATGCTCGGGCCCGAACCCGTCCAGCCCAAATCGTTATCCAAGAAAGTCCTGTTACAGGATCACTTGGTATACGACGGGTCCCTCCTTTAGTGGTGCGAGTAAACGAAGAAGCGACCTCCAATGATCAGGAGAAGCGCAAGAACAAAGGGCTACGAAGAAGAAAAGAAAAGCATCCGCTAAGCTTAGAGTAGTCCAAAAATGGGTCCCGAAGGAGGATGAAGACCCAATTGCCGTCGTCAATATGATTGGACGAGGCAGGAAAAAGAAGAAGGCAGAACCCTCAAGTCCAGGCATTAAGGACTTTGCTAAACTCTTCGACCCTGATCGCCCTCAAACACGGAGCGTGACCAGAGCTAGAAGTCTAATGACCCAAAGTGACCAAAGTAGCTCGTCACAGGGATCAACGGTCGAACCATCAAGAACGGTCTCTTCTGCTGAATCAAGAGTAGTAAGCGCCTTGATGGCAGGAATTGAAGGAAGCGGCCCAGAAATAGAGACGCCACCATATGCGCAGTTCGTCACCGAAACACAAAAGAAACTTGACGATATGATGGCATTACTCACTAGGCTTGCGACGGGGGATGATCAGCGCCGTCAAGAAGATCAGCGTAGGCGTGAAGAGGAACGCAAACGTGAGGAAGAAGAAAGAGACCGTGATCGTGAACGCGATCGAGAAGATGAAAGAGATCGCACCCGTGATCGTGAGCGGCAAAGTAGAAGAGATCGTGATCGCTACCGTGAACGCGATCAAAGCCGAGATCGTGAAGCTGGATCATCTTCCAAAGGACTCTTTACCAGGGAAGAAGTGGAACAGATGTTGCAAAAGGTCAGGGATGACTCTAGAGTCAAAAAGGGAACAAATCCTCCATATCCAGCATGGATGGATGAGGAACCATTCCCGCCAAAATTAAAGCAGCCAAATCTCCAGTCTTATGATGGGAAGGGATCTCCGCAACAGCACCTTTGCCATTTCAAGTGACTGGGGGCATAGCAGATAACGATGCCTTGAAGATTCGATTGTTTATCAGTACGTTAAAGGAGACCGCGTTTGATTGGTACCTGATGTTGCCGGAAGGGTCAATCAATTCGTGGAAAGATATGGAAGAAAGATTCCTGAACCATTTCTTTGAAGAAGATGATTCAGTGACAACCGCCCGTTTGTGCTCTACCAAACAGGGCGAGAAGGAATCAGCCTCTGCATTCATCAAAAGGTGGCGAGCTCTGTCTGTTAAATGCCCGGAGAATCTGTCTCAGGAGAGCCTGACAGATATGTGCAGGACTAATTTGCACACGAAGCTTAGGGCCAAGATGGTTGGGGCTAGACCAAAAACTTTGGCTGATCTCTTGGATGCTGCGGTCGAAGCTGAAGCAATCATCAGAGATCGTGAGCAAGAAAAAAGAACTCAGAAAAGCCTAGGGGGGAAAGAAAAAGGAGTCTCTTATGGTTCAAGCTGCTCCAGCACCCGTTGAAAAGAAAAAGGACGAAAAGGAAGATAAGAGGGGAAAGAATCGTCCTACCTTGAAGGAGCGAATGGCTAAAGAGTACGACTTTGACGTCGAAGACTCCGAAAATCTCTTCCACCAATTGTTGGCCAATGGGAAGATCCAACTCCCATCGTGTAAACGGCCAGCGGAAGAAGGAAAGACCAACGATCCTAAGTACTGTTTGTTCCACAGGATCATCAGTCATAATATCAAAGACTGCTTTGTCTTCAAAGAGAAAGTTCAGGAACTCTGGGACAAAAATGTCATCTCTCTTGCAAAGGAAGAAAAGAAAGTAACCACCAACATGGTCTCTATGCAGTTCGGGGACTTTCCAGTTATCGTCCCAGTCCAACATGAGGAGCAGGACGATGTGGAGTTCCGCCTGATCAAAGACTCGGATGATTCTGATGATGGCCTAGTTCCTGTAGAACTGCCCGACGGGTCTGCGATGTGGGTCCATCCGGATCTGATGGAAGATGAAGATTGGGAGATTGTTAAACCAAGATCCCATTCACGGGTTGTTCAAACTCCTGTGGTTCCCGCATACAAGTTACGGGGGGCAGAGAAACCTAAGAACAAGAAGTCGAAGAAAAAGAACGAGGTTCAACCCGTTGATCTCCTGGAACAACAACCTCGGGTCCCCTGCACGCTGGCCGAGTTTATTCCCCCTGAACTTTTCAAAGAACCAAGTGAAGCCTCAAGTCTGTCCGAAATCTCTGATATTTTTACTTGTAACAAGATACATTGGCATAACCAAGCGAATGGAGATGCAAGAACCGGATCCATTTGCAGAGTTGGTGGCTGCAATGGTAGCATTGTCATTGGAAGAGTATTCGGATGATCCGGATGACTCAGATGACAACATCTCAGTCTTTTCGGGTTATGCGCAGGTCACATGGAGTTTCTCAGAAATTAGAAACTCAGAAGATTTTCGGGGAATTCTTCGACCTGAAGAGCAGGCCTTGATCCCCAGATCTATCCTAGAGGGACCATCTCTCCCTGATGATCTCGATGCTGTATCTTGGGGGAGTAATGAAGAACATGTCATAGACGAATCAGAAGTCATCAGCAACGAGGAACCTATAAACAACCTCGCTGAGGTTCTCACAGGTCCTTTCAGTCCTTTTGACTATCCAGACTCAGACTATTGGGCTTCGTCTGAGGGGTCGGACTGTTCGGAAGATCAGGCGGTTGAAGAAAAAGTCCTCACCGATGAAGACACGCCATGCGACGGCGATGAAGAGGATGAAGAAGAGGTTTCTTACCTTTTCACATGGTCGGAAGTGTTCATGAAGATTCTGACAATGAAGATGATGAAGAGTCAGGAAGCACGAGTTCATCCAGTTCGACCTCTAGTTCCTCATCTTCCAGTTCTTCAGGGACAGACTCAGGATCAGATCCGAACAAGAAAGAAACTTCTTCGTCCCCTCGTCAAGTGCATGAAGCAGGAAAAGGCGGGGAAAGATTCTCATCAAAATTATGCCGAACCTGTTCGACAGAAAAAGAAAAATGTAAAAGAAAGTACTAAGAATAAAAATCTTCCCCTTCTAGAGGAGCCTTTTGATTATGACTTGCTTGAGCACCTTGCACATGTTCCTGCGCGCATTTCGCTTTATGATCTCCTCCGATTGTCTCCGGAAATCCGCAAATCTGTTATCACAGCATTAAGTGATCCGGAGAAATACGCTCCTCATGTGCACAGAGTAGAAATGAAGAAAAAGGGGCAGAATAAAGTCTGTGAGGTTTGTCAATCGACAAGGGGAAAATTAGCCAGCACCATCACTTTCACCAAAGAGGAGATGCTGTTAGGGGACATGAAACACAATCGTCCTCTTTACTTCACAGCATACATCGGTGAAATCAAATTGCCCCGTGTTCAAATTGATCCCGGATCCGCAGCGAATTTGTTGCCCTTAAGGACCCTGTCACATTTGGGGATCCCTACAAGTAAGCTGAGCCACACTCGGGTCACCATCCAGGGGTATAATGGTGAATACCAAAAGGCTATCGGCAATATACGTCTCAAGTGCCAGATAGGGGAATTGAAGACAGAAATACGTGGTGGACTCGGATGCTTCCTATAACCTCCTTCTAGGGAGACCATGGATTCACGATAACTTCGTCGTCCCTTCCACGCTTCATCAATGCTTCAAATATCTGGATGAAAACGAACAAGTTCACAGGGTGCGGATAAGAAACCTTTCAAAGGGCTGGAGGCTTACTGTGCGGATGCCTCCTATTACAAAGACCCGGTTGATGAAGATAAGGACCGAAACTTGAGATTCCTAAAAAGAAGAAGCCCACAAAGAAAAGTGCTTTTCCCGAACAAAGAAAAGATGATCTAGGGTCCGTATCATCTCAAATTTGGAGAAAATCCAAGCCGGAGAAAAAGGATCAAAAGTCTGGGTCGGTCCAAATTCAAATCAAGCGTAAGCAGAATACCATTCAAATTCCAAGTGCTAAGGCTAAGAGGCATTCAGTCAATATGATCACCTCTGAAGATGAGTCGGATTGGATCGAAAGGGTTAGGTCACTCAGGTATTCCATTGAGTTTCCTATTCCACCTGGCTATCTACCTTCACCAATTGAAGACCCAGAAGGCTCGGTGTTTGTTGTGCCGATGAAGCATAGAAAGCCCATTATTTTCCACCGTGTATCCAGAGGGTACGATATATTGTGGAAGCCATTACTGTCAAAGGGGCCCCTGACTGTAACAGATACAGCCACGCTGCTAAAAGGATTATGAGCAAGATGGGCTACGACTTCGAAAATACCACGGGATTGAAAGGGGGTCGCGGTATCCCTGTTCCCCTCGAACCCGCATTAACGGAGGAACAGAAGAAGACACTCAAACGCAATGGAAGAATCCAATTTTTCCGAGAGGCTTAGGTTATCAGTCACCGTCTGAAGACATCTCTGAAAAGGATTATGACAACGACTCTTCCGATACCGCAAGTTGGAATTCCGACTTCAGTTTGCCTAGAAGCATGTTCGCAGTAAACTGTGTCAGCACCAAAGGCTCGGACGATGAAGATGAAGACCAAGAAGAAACTTTCGAAGAAGTTGAAATGGAAAATGATGTAAACCCTAGTCCCCCGACAGAGGATAGGGTCCGAGAAATTCATCTTGGTTCAGAGGATGATCCTCGGCCTACCTTTGTAAATGCAAATTTGAATAAAGCTCAGTATATCTCTTTATTGAAAGAATATATGGATGTATTTGCATGGTCATATGCAGACTTTCAATCAATCAAATCGAAAGGAGATTTTCTTAGAATAAGAAAAAAGGCTCTCATTAAAATTCAATAGAAAGAAAAGCGGAGTGAGAGCTCTCGCCCGAAAAGCAAGTGTCAATTTGATGAGATTTGGTACTTTGTTTATTGCGATCTTGTTTTTGGTCTGTGTTTCGATCGACGGTATCTTAAGAAAGAATCGTTCGTTCAAGGACTTCGCTTCTTTTTTCGTAAATAGACTCAGTCCGAGATCTTCCTGAGAAGCAGCGGATCCGAAAGCTCATTCGGTCACACCTCATTCGCTCACACACAATATGCGTAGATAAATGAATCGAGCCTTCGTGCTTTCACTTAGAATCGCACTTTCACAAAGGAAGCCCATCTCTCTCTTTGGCTGACTTTTGTTCTGTTTTCAATCAATCGACAAAGAGAGTTCTTTCAAATTAGCGATTTCCAATTCTCAATTGGGAAAGTGTAAAGTGCCAAAAAGAGAATCGATCGAAAGTCAGTCTTTCTCGTGTGAATCTATCGACTAGTTAGGGCCGCCGCGCACTGGAGTTTTCGGAGCTGCTTGCTTTCTTTGTTTGAGGAGCTGGTTTGAAAGGTGCAGCAGAGCTGTTGAAAAGGAGCTGGTTTTCAAAGGAGTCAATCGGATCATTCGATGTTTATAAGGAGGTCGACATCAGGTATTGTCCTTCTTCTGGTTTATGTGGATGACATTGTAATCTCTGGTAATGACTTAGCTTCGATAAATGAGCTTAAGAGAACATTAAGGACCCAGTTTGATATGAAAGATTTAGGGGACTCCAAGTTTTTTCTGGGGATTGAAGTGTGATGAGGTCGCAAAGAGGGATCATTCTATCCCAGTGCAAGTATGCAATGGATTTTTTGTCAAAAGCCCGCATGCAAACCGGAACAAAATCTCAAATTAGCCTCAGATGCAGGAGAGCTATTGGATGACCCATCTACTTACAGGAGACTTGTTGGGAGCCTTATCTACCTGACTAATTATCGCCCAGACATTGCTTACTCCGTGGGAGTGATCAGCCGATTTATGGACAAGCCGAGATCATCTCACTTAGAAGCTGCTTATCGGATTCTGCGATACATCAAAACCTCACCGGGAAGAGGTTGATTCTTGCCTACGTCATCCTCTCTTCAGCTGTCTTGTTACTCTGATACTGATTTCATGTTGGCAGTAGATTATTCTGATTGGATTTCGAACATCGTCCCCGTGCCCAAGAAGGATGGACGTGTTCGCGTATGCTGAGATTTTAGAAATCTCAATAAAGCATGTCCCAAAGATTATTTTCCGCTGCCGCACATTGATTTGCTCGTGGACAAGACTATTGTGAAAGTCTGCCTACTTACTATACTACTACTACTACGATTTGCCGACGATTAGAAATTATCGTCGTCGGCTTCCTCGAGGTAGAGTTAGTTTTGTAACAGGAGCCCCGTTGGGCTTTTACGGAGCTTGGCCTGCTTTCGCATTAACTCACCATTTGGTGATTTGGTTCGTAGCAGCCCAAGTATATCCAGGAGTTCCTTTTACACGCTACGCGGTCCTTGGTGACGATGTTGTCATCGCGGATCGTGAGGTGACATCTCTATAGTTGCTCTGTATGAAAGATATAGACGTAAACATGACTAAAGTCTTGACTTTAGTCTCAGACATTGGAGCTCTTGAGTTCGCTAAGCGGTTTAGGGTACGTAATGGTACTGTTGATCTTAGTCCTTTATCTGTATCTACAATTAGGGCTATGTATCACAGTGTGGCTGTCTGTCCCGTGCTTCTCCGGGTTAAGGAGATCACGGGCCGGGAGCCACGACTGTCTACTACTTTTAGACTGCGAGGCGGTGGTTACCGAGTGTGTTCAGCGACTTCTTGCCCAAAGGCTCGAAGGTGGCGACGACACTACTTGGTAATGCACGCACCTCGTTCGGTATGGCCTCTACCCATTTTGTTGTGGTTAGGGTTTCCGGAAGGGATCCTTAACTGTTACCAGAAATAGTCATTTTCATTCTCTCTAAGTTGAAGCCCAAGGACTTTAATGAAAAATCAATCTATCTCCTTAGGCGGGGAGGATGCCGAAGAAGTTTTTGAAGTGTATTCTTTGAGCCATTGGCTTAAGATGCACCTCGATTACCTTCTTTGGTACTACAATGTAGCTTGTAATTTTGAAACTTCCTTGGAGGTTCTCCTTGAGCCGCCCATCGTTCCTCTTTCGGTGCGCCGTAGCATTAGGTACTTACGTGTCTTCCGTTATGGTTTACTGTGTAGAGCGTACGATTGGGTGAGAGCTGTTTCTGCTCCAATGGCTCTGGAGTCCTTCTCGTGTAATTCCGAAGTGGGGGTTTCCTCGGCGGGGGAGACTCTATTGTGAACCGGGACATAAGACTGACGGCGTACCTGAGCGCTCATATCCTCTGTCGAAATTCCGAAAGGAAGGGGTGGCAGAGGTCAAGAAGCGGGGAGCTTCGCAAGTTCCTCGCTTCAACCCCTATCAAAAAAAGGTCGAGTGTCTACCGTTGGTCGCCATTCTGCGGAGGGAGTTCTCTTCCTTATTCGAGTGGGGTGGGTAATCCATGCCCCAGAAGCCAGACGAGTCTTTTGCAACATACGTAGGCGGATTCAGGGCTACAGCATCCAAGGTAGTTCCCCCAGTCACTGAGAATGACCAAATGGACATGATCCTGAAGACCACAAACAATCCCTTGGCAAGCCACATTTGAATGGGTGAGTATTGGGATTTGGAGACGCGGGAAACAAAATGGAGTATTTAATGAAAGTAGGGAGATTTCCGACGAGCAAAGAGGGCGCGATCCCGATTCCAGCTGACTCCTCCACCCGAGAAATCGAATGCCAAAGAATCTAGAGAATGGAAAGCGAAATCACGAAGTCAGTGCTATTTTGAAAACTCCCTTGACGATAGCTGCCCCATCGCGTCCTGTCCAACGGTATCCGCCCCCTGTCCAGCCAAGTCCCTACCCAGCCAACCTCCTGTTCAGCAATACCAGCAGCAACAACCCTTGCAGCTCCCGCCACAACAGCAACAACGATATTCTAAGAGAGTCCCTCCTAACAACCGCGCAAACACTGGTGCACAGCAGAGCAGCCTCAGCGCCAGTTCACGCCCCCACTCCTGAAGGGGCCTGTAGCTGAGTCAAATCCTCCCTCGCCGAACGCTGCCAGATCCTCTCCCTGCATGGTGGAACTTGAACACTTATTGTCAGTTCCATCAGAACTCAGGTCACCCGCCGTAAGTGTCCTAGGCCGATGTCGAAATCAGAAAAGTCAAGTTCAGGACCAGCGAGGGCAAAATAGCAGTGGCGGATTCAGGAGCCCCAAAACAGGAAATGCTGCGAACCCCAACGAGAAAATGGGAGTCTTAAAGGATCCACTCCCTAGTCATGCCCCAGTTGCCACTTGCTATGCGCCAGAAGTGCCAGCTCAGCCGCCGTCCTCTGCCCCGTCGGTTAAGACGAGAAGAACTCCAGAATTCGTCATTCATGATGTGCCCCCAATCGAAGATCCATCCCAATGGATAATCAGAAGCCCTGCCGTGACCAAGAGTCGAGCCCTGTAATCCGGAACCATGCACAGCTGCAGTCCTAACCCTGGAGCGTGCCAAGCCTGTGCTGACTTTGACGCGGCCTAGGACACTTACGGCGGCACAATTAGCAGCAGAGCCATGCTGCGATCAATGACGTGACTCGCTCCGGGCGCATCTACCAGCCTGCGCATCTGTGAGGGCCCACAGCTGCTGCCATGCCGGAAATCCCACCTCCGCCTCCGCCGGCTAGAAGAAATGAAGTGACTGAGTCATATGACGTGGCTCAGCATTTCCAAAGGAATTCCGGCTCAGATCTCACTGCTCCAAACGTCGCCACGGAAGCCTTATACAAAGTTTAGCAAGGCGCCCATGTCCCGTCGACCACTCCGCCCGAAGATCTGCAGGCCATGATAGGGCAAGTAACGGCCTTGCAACCCATCATTTTCACGCAAGATGCTCTGGCAGGAGTCAAGACCCCTCATGTGGAGCCTCTTTACATCACAGCAACCAAGGATGATTACGAGATCCACAAGGTCTTGATTGATGGTGGGGCAGGGCTGAATGCCCTCTGGCGACGGCCAAGATTCGTCGGTATAGACCCCGCATCCTTGGAGCCGTCGGAGATTTCAGTGCGTGCTTACGATGACGCTAAGAGGGATGTCTTGGGCACTACCGACGATAAAAATCCACGTGGTGTGAGTGAATTGGTGGAATTCGTGGTCCTTCCAGTCGTCGTTCAACCGTAAGGCCGTGGCTGCACGAAGTTAAGGCCTCCGCCTCCACCTATCATCAGTGCTTCAAATTTCCATATTCTGCAACATATGAGTTCCAGCGAATGTCCTTCCACCACGTCCAGAAAGGAGAGGAACAAGGGGTTGCGCTGCCTTACGTGATAGGGCAAGTTCCGATCATCTTTGCCGACGAATTGCCACCAGAGAATCCGGAATGCTCCACCTCGCAATCCGATCCCGACTCCGCCAATCCTGGCCGCTAGATCAAAGGGCTGATTTTCATAAGGCATTATCCATGATGAAGAGCATGGGATACAAAGAAAAAGGCGGGTTGGGAAAGGATCTGCAAGGCCACCTTGATTTTGTCGTCGCGGAAGAAAAACATGATCTAGGACCCTCCAAGGAGGACTGGAGTGTCCCCTGGTCGTCTCCGCCGTCTTCGCAAACTGTATTTGTGAAGGCCGCGTCGCAATTACTACAAGAGGCACCCCCACAAGAGACTGGTGACCAGGGACCGTCCTCCTTAAACGCGTTAGAGAAAGAAGCAGAAGAAGATTGGTTGTCGAACGGGAAGAAGAGGATTAAGTATACTTTATCTCCCCCCTTTTGTTTGAGTCATCTGAGGAAGAAGAAGAGAAGCGGAAGAGAAAGGAAAAGGTCCTCATGGCAGAAGAATCCATCTGCACCTTAACCAGTAAAGAGCCCCACGTTAGGGGGGCATCCATCAAGAAGGTTGAGAATGTGCCTAGAAGATAGGCTCGGACCAGCCCTGTAAAGAGGGTGACTACTACGCTAACCTGACTTTCCTAAACGAACTCAACTCCACTCAATATCGTATTAGATGTGCTATCTGCCTGCGTTCTTTATCCGCTCTTTGATTGAGAGTATAGTTTCTGTCATCAAAGAACTCTCGGTTCTCGCCTCGAGAAAAGAGTGATGTTCAGTTTAGGACGGTGAGGGGCGGCATCTCCCGTCGCCCGACTCCCGCCCGCCCTTACGTTCTATAGGGCGGTTCGTACCTGGATGCTCGAGTAAGGGGAGAGAGCCTTGTGAACAGCAGCTGACACGGATCAGATGCCGTACGTGAGTGCCCGGGACAACCCCAGAAACAGAGGCTTTTCCAGTACTGAAAAAGCCTCCTGTCTTCCTCGAAGAAGCGGCCAATGCCCCCGAGTTCTCGCATTCAATCTATTAGGGAAAATCACCGTCCGTTCCGGACACTATATTAGATTAGTCTTTGATTTCCCCGACTACTAGGTGTTGCACCACAACCTGAACTAACTAGTCAAATAGTGGCTTATCTATAGATAAAGATAGGAAGGAAGGCGTCGGTTATTCGTTTGGATACCCTGCCCTTCTTCATTCGTCGGTGATAGGCTAAGAGAAAGAGATTCCTCTTGCTCGGTAGAGGACTACCTCGGGAATGAAAGGGCATGCCAAAAAGTATACTAGGATTGAAGAGCCTGGGAGAAATACGGAATAGACCTTCCTTTCAGGGTTAGCTAATCATTCCATTGATAACGCGGGCGGTGATTGATATAGGGTCAGTGTGCCGGTTCTCCGGATCATAGATAGGTCTTCCCATTAGTCAGGGATATACTTGCTTGGTATCCGGATTAACCCGGGGAGGAATTGATTCAGTAATGACACCGAAGAAATGGGCGAGGTAACCTCATTCCCCATTATCCCGATTAGGCAACTCAACTAGACATAAAAAAAACTAGTTGGACTCTATTTGCCCAACCGGTTTGAGAAAAGTCAATAGTAGAAGACATTTGCCGAAAGTAGACCTGTGAGACCGAAACACTCTTGATTCGGCGGAGAGAGGAAAGGCAAGGGCCCTACAAGCGAGGTGATTCCGGCCCGTTAGAAAACCCGGGACCGAAACTACTTGTTTCGGAAGGGTTAGATAGAGGAAGATCCACTTTACGGCTTATCCCCGCCATATACGGACGGATTGACCCACTGACCCACACTCCAACCAGTGGTTTATGAAAACTGGATTGATTTTTGCTTTCTATCCGCTAGTTGGACGCCTGCTCGCTGGTGGAGTTCTTCCTGTTCATTCATTAGTTGGATTGAAAACATTAGTTCTTCCGCATTATCAAAAGCTATTCAATAGCCCTTGAATTCAAATGCAGAAGATATTATTTGTATTTGAAGGTCCAGAGTTGCTGGAACGTATATAACTTAGATTCGATTTGCTTTTCTCGTGCGCATCAGATGTAAAAGTGCTAGTAATGCAGGTAATGTAAACCCTGAAATGACCTAGAATACTCAAGAAGCATGAATCCTATTTGCGATTTTTCCCTTTAAAGAAAAGTCATATTCGGTTCAATAAATAGCTGGGTGCGCAGTGGAAATATAGAAGCGAAGCGAGGTAGGCCGAAGGTATAGTGAGTCGGTGAACTCTACTTGTTTCGGTGAGTAGAAGTAGAGGGAGGAGCGAGTGAAGTATACGTAACGAGCCAGTAAAGGTATAGTAAGAGTTCCTCTACAGGGAGTAGAGGGAGACATAATACTACCCTTCAAACAATCTTTCGCGAAAGACAGCTTGATTGATTGAATTATGGATTTTTCGATTGATCGATGGATTGATTGCCCTATTAAAGAAGGCCGACTTACTGAGCGAATCCGAATTCACTGAGAGACTCTTCAAACTGAGTATTAAGGAGGAACTATCTAGCCAATTGAACGATTCGTTCGGGAATAGATTGATAACAGAGGGCACGAGAGACTCATTATGAACTTCACTTCCTTGCTTCTTGCTTTTTCTTTGCGTAGCTTACACAGACTGACGATCGTAGGACCCGACACTCCAATTATTGATGATTTATGAAATTGTCAATCATTCCATAGTACGCTCAGAAGTACTCGTGAAGGAACGATCGATTGGTTATCGATTCTCCTTTACACACTCTCGATGGACAGACGGATCTCCAGAGTCATCAAATAGCAAACCTCAAATGACTCGCGATCGATGGAATCCTAAGTGGAATCGGAATTCCAATAAGTAATGGATTATACTGAGTTAGCATATCATGATTAGGAAGGTACTTACTGATAGTCCAAGTAGTGAACTAAGAACCCTCCATTTTCAGAAGAAGGATCAATGGATTTAATGCTCGCGTAACGATCTTAGAATCCTGGATCGACAGAGGGAATGGATGGAAGACTCAGAACCCGAAGGATTGATCAATCAATAAAATCAAAATCCAATCTTTGATGGACGGATAGATCAATTAGCTTAATTTGACTCCAATCTTAGCGTCTGAAGTGAAGAGTTACCTATAATTGACTCTGAAGCTCTCGCTAATAATTCATAATTCGATGTTCAGGAGAGAGAAGAAACCCTAGCTAACAAAGAAGTACTCGCGTTCGAGAGAATTTCTTAAGTCGACTTAGAAGAACCTGCGATCCACGGATTGACCGACAGAAGGATTGATAGAGCTCTAAAGTGAACTTATTAGTTATCGCGCTCGTTAGATTCAGAATCAGTAATCGACCTGGAAGCAGGCTGGTAAAAAAGAATGTACTACTTGGTTGGGACCCACCCGATTTCACTTAACGTGGAAAGTGCATCCAGCAGGAATTGAACCTACGAATTTCCCAATGTTGAGTTGGGCGCTTTAACCATAAAGCAATGGATGCTTTAGAGTGAACTAGTTTTTTTTTTTTTTTCTATTTCTGCCGTTAAGGGAGATTCGGAAAAGGATGGAATAGGAAGACGTGTTTCCAGAACGAACAAGATACGGGTTGAGAAGGGGGAGTTAGCAAAGTTGGACAAGATTGGAATGGGCATAGGAACATGTATTGATGTACCAGATCCGCTAATGCTCTCAGGTTGATGCGATGTATTCCACCAGTTGACTGGAGACTTTATTATTGGTATATCGATCGGTCCAGCACGGATTGAAATAGGAGCCGGTTCGTAAGGAAGCTTTTGAAAAAGCAGTGCACCCAAGTAAATAAGGAACGAGAGGAATACGGAGGTTAAACGAGCATCCCACACCCGAAAGGTGCCCCACATAGGTCTTCCCCGAAAGCCCCCACTTACTATTGTAAACAACGTAGAAAAAGCACCCATTTCTGTACCGGTTCCGGAAGAGCGAAGAAGAAGGGGATGTTTTTTTAATAGGAACAAGGAACTGTTGATAGCCGTTGCGATATAAACAAGTATACTCATCCGAGCCGCAGGAACATGTACATACGGAATACGAGAATTACCACCTTGTTGAAGATCTGGTGGTGCTACCCGAAGACTTGAATGAATAGCCATCGCTGTTAAGAACAACCGAGATCCAATGAGAATTTGCGCGTAGCTTCGGGTCTTTGACATCAAGAAACAAGGTTGTAATAACGAAACGGACATGTGAGAATTTTGTCCTCGCTAGTGGAACAAGAAAGACATGGATGTATATTCAATACGCAATCCAAGGATTTCGCATGCTTACCTTTATAGGAATTCCCCTTGCTTTGTTTTCGCTCCGCTCGTGCGTGGCACTCCTTGCTGGCGGAGCGGCATACCGGAAAAAGAAGGAAGGATTCCCTTAAAAGGGTGGGTTACCCAATCCTTGTAGAAAGGATTGGTACGCTTCGGATTTGTGACCAAGAAGTCGCATGTCTGTTACTAGAAATGAGACATGCGCAAATTCTGAGTCATCCTTCCGAACAATATAGGGGGAGACCTCGTTCCAAGGGGCGGTTTGCCCCTGAATGAAGTCGATATTAATAAAGGATCAAAGATGAGAGGCTTAAAGCCAGGTCTTCACTTCAGTCTTCAGCCGGACATTGCGGTTGGGTGAAATCCAATCCCTCTGGTCTCTTTCTCACCCGCTTCTTTTCTTTGTCATCCCACTTTACCAGAGGAGTGGGAGTGGTGACTGTTTTAAGGATAATAGAAATTTCCTATCTTTCGATCTACTTCCTAAATGTACAGCTGGGCTGGGGTCATCCTTCTTTCTTGTATTTGACTTGCCTACATATCCGGTTCCACTTCGGAATCGGAATCAAGCCCCCTGTAGTTCCGTCATTCGGACTTTATTCTAATTGTACCTTTGATCCCTGATATGCGGTGGCCCACGGACATAGAAAAGAAGGTAGGTAAAGAAGGTACAATTAGAAATCATTTGAACTAATTATATAAAACAAAAAATAGATTTTATATATTCGAAAGCCTGCTCCCAATAGCAACTATAAAATCCACACTCTAAAAGGTTAGAGTAGACATCAGATAGATAAGAGGGGTCTAGCACCTCCTCTTCCCCAATCACCATCCGGGTAAATTCTTCGATAGACCAGCTGCATGGCAAGTCTGCTCCGATTTCGTTTATGCTCCCTTGAAAAAAGCGACAAATATTAGAAAATTCCTCACTTAGATTTAGATCTTGTGGCGAAGAAGAAGTCAGCTCATTTCGGACCCCAGTGGACGCCTCAGAAGCGGAACTATAGGAGAGCTGGGGGGCCCCTATAGAACAACTTCTTTCAGATGGAGAAGATTCCGAAATTGAAATCTCAATCCAATCGCTGGGTGAATAACGAGTGGGACCGGTTGGATCAAACAGCGACCCATACTGAAAAATCGCGAGGTTACGCTTCATCCTCATGGCAACAATGGATTTCTTACTCTTAAAGCACACCGCTTGCCTATTCCGCCTAAGCAGCCCGGTGTGCTTCTTAATGAGAAGCAAAACCAGAACGACTAAAAGCATTTTGGAAGAGAGGAGGTAGGGGTTTTCCCTACAAATTCAATGGGAATGGGGGACACTTTTTCATTCCGCACGGTGCAGCGGAGCGAAGCGCTGTTCACGTTACAGCTACAGTGTTGACTGTAACTACACTACGAAATTTGCATTTAGCTTAAGAACCCATTTATTCCCGGGGGAATAACAACGAAGAAAGTCTCCCCCGAAGAAAAAGGAATAAGAATGACATTCGCTTCCCCGAAAGCCTAGAAGGTGCGAAGCTAGTTCCCGAGTAAGTAGCTAAAGCAAGAGGTTGGTCGTAGATCAAGCGATCGTAGGTACGCTAAGTCACTTGTTATATAAGCAGATTAGTGTGGAACTAGATCCTCTGCTAGAGTCACAGTTGTTGTGTAGCCAGGTTCACCCCTACCACCAAGTAGATAGCGAGGCTTGGCCAGAAGTTCGAGGAACTTCACAAACGAAAAGAGCTGCACGCCCTACCCTAAAGGGGTGTCTGGCCGGCCGATTCTTGTGTTTAGTTGAGACTTTTTAAGTCTTGTTAGTTCTGACGTGGCCAAATATCTTCTTCAAATCAATCTCTTAGAACATACCCTCTGTACTTGCTCAGTCGCAGCTACATCAAAAAGCCCTATTCCTGTCCTCAAAGAGGATATGCATGTCTTAAGCGTATAGCTAGCCTTCCTTCTAGACTATGCCAACCTTTGAACTTACAACATAGGGGGGCCTGAAGACTGGTACATCTACGTAAAGCGTAGGTCCTTCTATAGCGTCGGTCCTTCTATTAAGGTAAGGCGGGTGGGCGAAGGCAGACGAATAATAGATGAATCGGGACAAAGGGATCAAAGTGTATTGGAGGCCTTACAAAGCATGGGTATCGAAGAACCCAACATTGAAAACATGGACCATGACTCAGGGGAAGAGCAAGCCTCCGCTCTTAACTAATTATGAATCCAGCCGGCCTGGCGTAGCAATTCTCCCACTCGTTTGCTCCTTGCTTGTGAACATCGGGGGTACTTGCACGGGATCGAGCAACTTCAACTTTCTTCCTTTTCGCAGTCAATAGTTCCAAGTAAATACCACCAAGTCAATCCTCTTCACCCACAGAGCACCGTTTATAGCCTTTCCTATCTTGACTTGCACAACAAGACACTCCCTTGTTCAAGAAAGAAATGCATAAATAGAGAGCTATTAGTTTAGTACGTTCCCCTATATCTCCTACAGATAGAAAAAAAGCGGTATTATTATATGAATATTATGACCGGGAAATAGCTTGCAAGAAGCGGTTCTTTCTATTGTTTCTTTGAAGTGCCAGGTGATCTCCTTCCTTTAGGGCTCCTCTCGGGGTTGACCAGATAGATAGATTGGTTAAAGACTCAGGTATTCTTTTGAGATAAAATAGGCCAATTCACTCATATGATGAATTCTTCCCCGCGGCAGATGGGTATAACGAAGCTCGGTAAGACCCTTTACGGTCAATCTTTTTCATAGGAGTTTTCGCTAGATGATGCTGCTTAGCTGAGAAGAGTGGTAATTAAACTGCTCGAAACGAGGCTCTGGGTGCAGACCCAAAAAGTAGCAATGACAGCATCAGAAGCATCGAGAAAGACAGATCCACTTTACCTTCACCCTCCCATGAACTTCCGGTGTGTCATTTCCGCTGGCCACTTCCGCCAGTACGCTCGGCCAGGTCTCAACGAGCCCCCATTCACAATACAATGAGGAGGATAGAACCTCTGTATGCCAAAGCTTAATCTACCGGACTCTGCCGAATCTCGCCCCGACCTAACTGCTGTAGATCGGCCGGTCTTCTTTAAGACTACCCGTCATGGAACTTTTGGGATCCTTCGCCAATACTGGTGCACTCTGCCTCCGGTAAGGCTGTCCTCCATCACTTCGAGGTACCTTTGACGTGGTTAAAAAGGAGAATCTACTCTACTGCCAGCCAAGGCTAAGATCACGGCAGGAGTTTAAGCTTGAGCAAAACGAGTATCTGGCCTAGCCCCACCATCTTTGTGGCTTTTTCTCGGACCGGACCTTGTGATGAATCTAATAACTCTGCTACTTCTGTATCTCTTCGAACGCCTTCTGATGCTCTGGCCCCCATTGAAAATCTTCGTCTGGCTTCACGCTTGAGAAGTGACGACAGGGCCCTACGCTTGTGCGCGAGTAGGATACTTTATCGGTCAACTAGCTTACTTGAAATAAGAAAGCCGCCACTCTATTACTTCTTAGTATATTGTTGAGGGGTCAGGAGAGTGGGCCACCCATGAAGCCCTTGAAGTAAGCTTTCCAACAATATGTCTTTTTCAATAAGACCCAAACTAGTTCTATGGACATTTACGGGCCCTTAAAGACACGATTGACACCCCTCATAGTCTTCCTATAAGTGCCAAAAACGAAGATTATATGCCCCCATAGAATAGAATGGCCTTCGAATTCGTTTTGGACCGGAGATCAAGAAGCAATTGACTCCCCCATGCATCCCGACTAAGATCTTGGAAGAGCAAGAACGAAAGTTTCCAACTACATACACGAATACAAGTTTCCTAAAAAGCAATAGACTTGTCCAAAGCGATCACATAACTCCGAAAGAATGTCCGCCACAGCATCCATTGGAATGGAAAGTCAAGTACGAACTAACTTAACGAACGATCAGCAAGTATTGGGATGGCTCCTACTCCCTCTCCGCCTTCTGATGGGATTGAGAGCGACCGCTCCTGGAGCAACTCCTTATTTACTACGATCGAGGCACTTTCAGGTCAATAACTTCTGATGGACACTTGGAAGTTCCACCAACTTCACTCTATCAATAATAACCTGCCGTTATTAAATGTTCTGTCTCTCGGCTAGGCTTAGCCTACCTTGGTTTTGTCGCCACAAAGTGGAGATTATTTTGTTGATTGGCAATTGTAAACTGATATTCGAAAGAAAAAGGTAAATATCATAGCATGGGCGATGCACCTAATTCATTCTGTAGAGCACCTAATTTATAACCGTCTTCGTATGAAAGGTAGGGGGGCTAAACTATTCGCACACGGTCATATGGGGAAACCCGTCCCTACTGCGGTTCAATAATAAATCACTCTACCGTGGATGCTTAATCTTAATTGCCCTAGCTAAGAGAACCAGCAAAGATAGTGGCATGAGCGCTCAACACCTTTGTTCTTCAGTTCAGCAGCCTTCTATGGTATGGGTGAATATATTCAGTTGTAAGTGCGCTTCCTTGATAGGGCGCCTTGAGCTCCCGAGATGGACTACTACTTCCTATAAATTAGGAGTTAGTGTTTAGCGAGCTCCTTCGCAAGACCTGCTATTGATCTAAGCGGCACGATTATAGCTGGCTGTCTGAGATGTTGGTGAAGCCGGGACCTTAAGAACGTGTGATTGCGAGTGGGGAACGGGAAAGCGTATCCACTAAGGGAATATCTGAGTCTTTGCGGCGCAGTTGATAATTAATCTTCTCAAGAAGTTCACCTGGCCAATCAATCGTTGCAGCTCCTTAGCAACTATGATAGAACAAGGGCACCGAAAAAGAAAGAAAATGCTATCAAAAATAGAACGCACAGAAAGAAAGGCTACGAGCCTCGGCACAGTAACGGCCGGTTCTTGCATTTCCTTCTCCCCGAGAAGGGGGCCGATAAGGAAGCATCGCTTTTCGATAAGGAATTTCTTGCAAAGTAAGGCATCTTCAAAAAGCCATATGGGTCTAATTAGTGAAGAGTCTAGCTCAGCCATTTATTCGGACGAGCATCCCACACATCCTGCTTCCACTAATGGATCCCACTAGTTTAGTTCGACACTCCAAACCTCACCAAAACCACGAAACTGATCGAGTGTCGTAGGACTTGTAGCCCGGCAGTCCACCGGGTGGCTTTCTAAGAAGCTTATCAATAAGAGACTAACATTACAGCACACGAGGAGAGGGAATTTCGTATGTGAGATAGGCGTTGTCGTCCAGCTGAGCCTCACGCAAGAGACCCAACTCATAGTATCCCCGCTAGCCAGCCCTTATGGGTTTGGCATGGATTGCCTAAGAATTCTTCCATTCTATTTCAAGTTTTCGGCTTTCATTTACTTACTCTATCATAGCAGGCAATTCGTTGATATCCGATATCTTCTTCTATGAACGACTTTCGCGAACATTCTTATTCATCTAGGGGAATATGAAGTGAAGGTCAGTCTAGTACGAGAAGCAGACAGTCAGATAGTGTACAAAGTCACTCCCTATCCCAGCCCCAACCTTTGCAGTGAGCGCTTCCCCTCCTGTAGTTGTGGATCGTTAAGTTCTCTCTTTCCCTGGTAGTGCACTAATTGAACTTCCTTATGTGGATAAGGCAGGTAGGAGCGCCCTTTCTCTTCTAGCATTAATAGTAGTTAGCCTTCTTTCTTTTAGATTGATCCTTGTAGTAGTGAGGAAAGGGACTAGTTAGCTAGCCTGAGTCTTAAGTCCTCCCTTCTAGCTTCTTTATTCGATTGATTGAGAGCTAGGAAGCCAAGCCCCAAGCAAGGAATGAAATGGATATCGTTCCTGTGCTCTTTCTTGCTACTTGCCTGTAGGGTTAGCACAAGCTAGGTTTTCCATCCGAACCCTTAACTTACTGTGAGTGGAATAAGGCCAGTGAAAGCAGTCTGATAGGAAGAAATCTGCTCTTTTGTCCTTTTTGCAGTCCTCTCTTAAGCCTTTCAACGAGCCTTTCAAGAGGTAAATGCCCCTCTAGTTCCTCTTTGAATCAAGAAGCACATCTTCAAGTGCTTTGCTTCTTAGAACCTAATATCCGATGCGGCCTTTCCGCTGTCCGCTGTTAGGTCTTGGTATCTAGTGGGAATACCTGAGGCAACTTTCTCCTTGCCTTTAGGTTTAGAGCAGAGAATAGATTAGTTGTTTGCTTTCTTCTAGGCTTGTACCTATGAGTGAGGGTCTCTTAGTTGAGTCAGTCCTCTTAGCTTCTCTCTCTTCTTGAGTGATCTTCCTGCCTAACTGTAAGCGGAGGCCCTTCCCTCTGCTCTTAGCCCTTAAGGCAGGTAGCTTTCCCCCTGGACGTTCCCACCTAGCTAATTGAATGTATTTCCGACTGCCCTTTCCCTTCCTTGCCTAACTGGAAGTGGTTGAAGGTAGCTCTAAGGTTCTGATTCTCTAGTAGTCCTCCTTCAAGCTCATAAGGCAGGCTGCTCCTTTCCTATTGCTGTTCCTCTTGAGTAGTAGGACTAGCATTCATTGCCTTCCTTCTCTAACTCTGACTTTAATAAGGCATTCTGCTTCCCCTGCCCTCGATTCCAAAGGAATGGTCTAAAGGCTTCCCTTTGTATTATAATTGGCATTTCCGCTGCGTCCTCCGTTACCGCTTTTTCTTCTTCCTCCATGTCTTCTTGTGCGAGTTCTTCCAGATCCATGTTTTCTAATTCCGCCAATGTCTTTTCATCAATGTTTTGTTGCTCCGGTTGTTGCGCCTTTAGTTGGCTTAGGGCTTTGTGGTCAACTTCTATTCTGCTTGTTGGAAGGTTCGTTCGGAAATCATGGTAGTCTTTTCATGGAGATTATGGGGAACGGGAATGGGCTGGGGTTAACAACAACGACAAAAATGCCTTCTGTCTGTTGCCATGGAATGTATAGGTAGGGATTGTAAACTGCTTGGAAAGCCCGTTCCGCGCTCTCTATCCCCTAACTGCTCAATCTCTCACCCAAGCACGAGGGCCTTCCCCCAGCTCTGATTCACCACCGGGGGTTCTTAGGGGGGGATTTCACTCCTTTTCGAAGCCCCTTACGGAGAACAAAAAAGAGAGATATAGAGTTTGTCTTCTTTCTCCCTTGCCTTTCCTGTTTCCCTGATTTCCCTAGAACCCAACTTATCCCCGTATGTAGCCATCGTCGCAGTATGTCATGGCATGGAATCGATGTAAGGTCAAATCAAATTCAATACACCTCATCCGGAAAGCAGGAACCTGCAGGCATTCAAAAGCCCATTACTTTCCAATCACAGCCTTCTTGTCTTCGACCCTATAGTGGAACTCCCCTGCCCCATTCATACGGAGGTATGCCTCTTGGTTTTCCGCCATCAGCCGTAGCATCTAGGCAAGCCTGTTTCCAAGTCTTGTCGACTCACCGAAGCAAGAGAGTTATTCAGGTAAAGGTCGAAGTTTCTGTGATCACTTACGCAATTGTAGTACGAATCGCAGTAATTTGAATCACAGTATTCTTCCTTCTTTCTTTCTTTTTTTGGTAGTAGGGCCCATGAGCGTTCAATCAATCGCTTATTCGACCGGTTGGTTCTTCTCTGTCTGGCAGTGAAGCCATTAGCCTCTGATCCATAGCTCGCCTTTTTTGCCGTCTCCCAGGCTTCTTTCTTCATACCCTGACTTGTCTTGTGGATTCTCCTCCCGCTGCTCAACCAGCTGACCTTACTGATAGCGAGTCGGGTCGATGCGAATCGGTCTCTTTGATGAAGACTTTACCCTCTCTCAGGTAGCAGCCGCAGCAGTCCGAACCCTAAACGAGTAGGTTAAGCCGGGGAAGAATATTAGGAGTTGGGAAAGTAAGCGCTTGGCTTGTTCCTGCGTTTGATCTCTTGTTTAAGATGAATAAAGTAGTCTGTTAATGCCTGCTCTTGCTTGACTGAGTGGTTGGCCCCATGCACTATGCCTGCTGCCTGCTCGTCGAAGTTCAGGGTATATATGGAGAGAAGAGGCGGGTGCTGACGGAGCTGAACGTGGTGATCGCTCTTGCCTTCCGAACTGTTGTTGAATATTTCTATCTGTCTTTTTAGAATCAGAAAGACATGGCAATAGACCAATTATTTCTATTTGTAAGTAGGTGCTACCGGGTTCCTGCTAGAGTGGGGAATGCGTCTTTTCCTCAAACTCTAGAGAAGGTGTAAAATAAAAGCAGCCCGCCCCCGCTTCGTCAACAAGTGGGCAAGGAGCACTTTTGGCGGGGGATGTTGTGAGACATAGGAGGAATTGCATTGATAGGTGAGCAACCCTAACCCCCATATCTTGGAATCAGATCGACCCGTAAAAGAAAGAAGAAAGAGTCTTCAGGCTCGCAACGAGGCCTCTTCCTGCCTATGCTGCCTTCCTATTAGGCTATGGTATGTCGGAAGAGAGGTGCTAGTTTCTTGCTACTTCTGCACGTGGTACAACCAGATTGCCTTTATTGTTCACCTCAAGAGCGTAGATCACCCCTCCGAGAGTCAAAGTATCAAACTGGTTGGTGGAATGCGGGCAATGTATCTTTCCATCCAATAGAAAAAGCAGGCTCGCTCATCTGTTGGCTTTCTTTCTGGGGCATTTCCTTTTTTTTATAAGATCAGAGAGGTAATACCGGGAGGGTAACTACCTTAGCGGGTCACTCAAGTGGTTGGTTGGCTGCTCAATTCGGTCTTTCATGTGGAGCAGTGAACTCTGTCTTAGCGGGTGCTCTTGTCCAATCCCGAATCCTATGCTTGCTGAATGTAGTTCCGAAAGGCGGGTTCAAGGCCGGAAGTTGGCTCTACCGACCAATAGGCAGAGGTAGAACGTGCCTAAGGATGCAACTTAAGACAAGCGTGCTTCTGGGCCGGAGTTGTTGGCTGACCCGGACTCCATTCCATCTCTATGCCTCAAATTCATGTTGAGGGAGAAGGAAATGCTTGCTTTGAACGACCGCTTCGTAAAGTAAGTTTCCGCAGTGGAAGTCTGCCTCTCGGATCGGAGTGGGGTTGGCTATTTGGTAGTCTTCTCCTCCCCTTCTGTCAGTAAGAAGGTTGCGCCGAAGCCTCTTTGAAGGTCAGCTAGGACTGGTTGGACCAATTGCTTGCTTCTGTCTCAAATATCACTTGATTGAACTTACCGCCACTCACTCTGGAATTATGGAAGCACCCCCGGGGGATACAGGGAGGGACGGTGAAAGAACCTGTACGGGAAAAAACCTTTAGGAGGGAATGCTTCAGCATTGTTACTAGGGCATTTTACTCAGCAGAAAGAGCAGCAGACGATGTTGAAGACTACTTCACCAGGGGAATCTTCCTAAAACTCCAAAATACTTCATACAAAGATGACTCCATCTACCAAAAGAAATATGAAAAAGGGGAGTACAGTGCAAACACAGTAATCTCAATCAGTAAATCAGGACAGTATCAATCACAAAGTAAGGACAGTACCACTAATAAGGAACAGCTAGGGCTATTTGATGGAAAAATGCCAATAGTGACGATATCCCCGAATAGAATTGATGCCTCGAATGCGCTCTTGTCTATGTTTCAAAGAAAAGACTGTTAAATGTCGGCATTTCCGCTCTTAGGTGCGTAGCCACTGTTTGCAAGTCAATTCCCCTGTCCGGAATCCGCCTCTTTAGCCCTCAAAGGTTTAACGTAAGTCGAAAGGTCTAAAAAAAAAAAGGCAAGCAAGTCTGAAATCGGATTCTCTCTACATCGTCTTTTATACCGCTCCTGCCTTCCCATGACTTTCCTCGAACTAATGAAATGACTTTGCGGCGTAAACGCTTGCTGCTCTTGCTTTGTTGGATGCCAACTATTCTAACATAAAAAAAAGACTCCCAAAAAGGAAAGCCCAGTCGAGATGGCAGTGGCTTTCTATGTTGATCGGATCTGGGATTGATTGTGGAAGCGAGCATAGAGAACCGGAGGCAAGCAAGAAAGAAAGCTAAGATGAATCGTCGAAGTTCCCTAGCCAGCTCCACGGATGAGGGGGCAGAGCCTTCATTAGCGATAACCGGAGCTTAGGGCGAGCGGCTCCCAGCCTTTACTTTAGATAAGCTATTGATTGCTATTCATTTGTCACAGCGAGAGCTAGCATTCATGGCAGAAGAGAGGATAGGGGTTTGCCCGCGTGGAATGAAAGAACAAAAAAAGAAGCGAGCAGGCTCATATTAATAATCGAATTTCCTCGCCTCTTTCGGAGATGTTATCGCCTAACCCTATCTCCTTTCTGAGGGAGCAGAGAGATGCAGTCTATTGTATGATAGGGGAGCAGGATGCCACGCAGGAAGAAGATGAGAAACTTCCGGATCTACCATCTACGAGATCGGCAGCCAGTGTAATGGCACCGGCAGAGACTTGAATGTCTTCTTGATCCCCCGATCGGATCTAATTTCGTAGTCTGAGGTCTGATTTCGATCCTGATTAACCGGGCACCTGTCTTTCAGAGGTCCTACCCAACTATGAATCAGGGAAAGATGGGGCTCAGCCTAAGTCAGAACTTTTCCTCTTTCTACGAGGAGTGGCCCCTATCGAATAAAAAAGGAAAGAGGCCAGCGAACGAGAAGCACGGAAATGAGTCAGAGACTGAAGAGGCGCCAGCCATTAGTTCACACTCAATCAAACTCTGACTGGTAGTTCTCTTCTTCTAAAAGTCTATCATGCATTCTTGATTAACTTCTTCAACGGACACCTAGCTTCCAGCCTTCTGTCCCACCCAGCTTCGAGCAAAGAAAAAAACAAATAGGATCAAAGTTCCGACTATCGAACTATCGAATCAAAGAGGAGAGTGACGCCAGTACATATTATGTTATTTGACCAGAGGAATTAGGAGCATTTAGTCACCCACCTTCTATCGTGTCTGATGTCGACCCTTCTGAACCCGATACCGAGAGGGCATCCGGTCAGCAAGGAAGGTCTTCGGCCGGTAGTTCTATTAATAAGATAAGGATTGAGCGAGATCAGTCTTTAGCCGGAGCAGCAGTAGAACTTGAAAGATCGGGATTTTTCACATCATCTGATATTGGACGATAGTGAGAATAGCTATCAGACAGGCTATCCGACAAACAGCACGCGCACTCAAAGGCAGTAAAGCTTTCAAAGTCGATTATGTATGTTTCTGACCTCGGGGTCGGGGTAGGAGCCCAAAGCTGCTTTCCCGAGCTCGCTTTCACGAGTTTCATAGGTTCAGAAGCTTGAAATCGAACATCCCCATCGGCTAAGGAAATGAGAGAAAAAGAGCTCAAGCCACTCAATTGCTTTTGAAAATGAGGAGCCTACCAAAGAGGCGCAGAAGGGGTATCGAATCGAAAAGAAAAGCTCGAAACGAAAAGAACGGAAAAGAAAGAGTCCAACCCTTCCGTCAAGGGATCGAGTCTGGGATCAAAGGAGAAAAAGATGGAATGCGAGAAGGTTTTCGAAGAGCATCTTGTAATCCTATTATACGATCTGGAGATCGCAGCAAGGTTGCCTTAGATTGAATCAAACCCAAAGTAGTAGATCGCAAAGAAGTACTTTTTTTGGTCAATTTACCAGACCGAGTCCAGCAGCGCTTACTCATCCAATCCAGAATCCACTCACCTCCTTGACGGAAAGTGCCATGTGTCCGTGCACGAGCACCTTCTATTTTCTCCATGAACAGCATTCTTTGTAAGATAAAGAGCATTCATTCGCTCGGAGAGGAGAAAGTCAGGCTTGAGAAGAGTTGGGACCGGTAGAAGCTATTTATACGGCTTCCTACGACTAAACGAGTACTATATATGCAAGGAAAGAAGAGTTCACAAGCGAGCAAGCGCCTAGGAAAGCTATCAATCGAAAGCAAGTCGGCTGGTCACAAGCGAGTCAGCAGGAGAAACTGTAACCGAAACTGCAACTTTTTAATAATAGAACGCAAAGGCAAAGGCAGGCACAAGAAAAGAGCAATCTGAATAGACAGGCCAGCAAGAATAGGAAAAAGAGCAGGTATAGGAATCGAAAGTCAGCGGTATAGGAAGCAAGGAAGCAAGCTGAAGAAAGAAAGCTAGTGAGAATAGTTATATTGTATGAACAGGCACTCAAGCAAGCCCGCCAGCGGTATCGCAATCGTAATAATAAACAGGAATAGGAAAGCAATAAATCGAAGGCATAGCACACTCGAAGTCAAGCTAGCACGCCAGCCCTCACTCCATAATGGGAACTCTCTAACTTGCCCACCGTACTCCATCCAAAACCTCTACTGATCACTAGACTTTCCTTTGATCCTGAAAACAGCAACCTGTCAGTAGTGACTCTCCCAGATCCGCTGCCAGGTCTCCCTCGGTGAATAGTCACTATGCATTCCCGTCTCATGGATCGACTACATGAAAGTCGGCCCGCAAACCATCAATCCCGTCTTTCAGAAAGAGAAAGCCTCCCCGTCTCGTCACCTCTTTAGGAATGGAATGATGAACAGGCTAGGTACATGAGCCTTTCAGGAGTAGTTCCGGGACATCAAGCCAAGCATTCGTCCACCACGAAGCCTCAATGTCAATCGAAGTCGGAACGGGCTTATGCAGAGATCGTCTCACAACTACGGAAGAGAGGGCCAAAGGAGATACGCTTGGAGGTTACGGATACTGCTTTCTAGCAGGGGCCTGTCTATTCCCAATGCCCATAGTTCTCACAGGAGGGTGGTGCCTCTTCTTTTCTTTTTCTTTGAATCGCAGCTCACACCGGAAATAGGTCTCTGCGGGTGATATCGGTTAAAGAGATCTTTTCTCTCTTCCAGCTACGAACTTTTAGTGAAAGTAGTCACGATTAGAATAAATGGTAGTTCGCTGGGATTGTATTCATTTCCCAGAGGTGCTGGTTCGAGTCCAGCTCGTGACAAGGGGCGGTTTGCCCCTGAATGAAGTCGAATGCTTCCTCCTGGAGGTTTTCGTTGGGAACAACCTCCAAAATTCGACGGAACCTAGGAAGAGGTTCGCGATGGAGAAGATCCAAAATGACATCTTGCGCTTCTTGTTTCTTCTCGCGAAGCGCAAGATCCAGGATTTCGGAGTCGAGGAGGGCCTCATAAGCAGCTTTCCCAGTATGGGATGCCTCCTCCAATTGCTTTCGTACAAAGCGGAGGTACTCCCCCGGACCCTCCTGGGGGAGATTTAAATGGGTATCTCTCCCCTCGAGAAGAGAAATCCGATTGTACAAGGAAGCTTCTTTCAGGGCATTTGCGGTCCTATATGGAGGAACCGCCTCTGCCCCTGCACCCCCTTCTCCCTGCAGAATGATGGGGGGATCCTGCGGAGCCCCCGCAAGTTGATCACCGCGGGGACAGGACCCTTGGGATTCTTCGAAGTCCATGTCCCCCTGCGCCGCCGGTGGTTGCTCTGGGTCACCATCAGCAGCATAGGCGATCATTGGAACGAGGGGAATTCCCAAAAGCCCCAGAAAGAACAGAAAAAAAAGCTGGATAGAAACGGAGATCCGGTCAAGACGAAGGTTTACGGTCTGTGGATGATTGAACCAAATTTTCCTGCTCAAAAGACTCTCTCTTTTCTTCTGAATTCTCAACAGGAATGCATCAACAAAACTGCCCTTCCATATTGATCGTCGTGGCATGAAGTCAACAAAATTGTCCTACGGACTCCTCTTCCTATTGATCGTCGATCAGTCCCAACTCCCCTTGTTGCCCTGTTCAATTACGGACATCTGGATCTTTTGATAGACTGAACACCAACCCAATCTCGATGAAAAAAAGCAAACTACAAGCAACTACGAAAACTACAACAACCTCCGTGAACGGACGCTTTCAGTTAGTTATACCTCTATAACTATATAAACAAATATAACAAGCGTGCGATATTTATCAACATTTCAACCAAACTCTTTGTTTGCGAAGGCCGGCGTTCTTGAGTCAACAAGCTTACCTTACCTTATATTATAGAAAGGTTTGGAACCCTTGAAAGCCCCAAATCCTTGTCCGTGTCCGGTTCCTTAGTTGACGCCAGCCCTCTCCCCTAACTAGCTTTATTTGTTGTTAGGAAGCGAGAGCTAGCTCGACCGTATACAGTATGAGGGATTCGCCCTTGCCTCAGACAGAAGAACAACGGATTGAACAGGACAGGACAACCGGGAAGGGAAGCCTGACATAGATATTGATTTGAACAAAGGAACTGAAACCGGCACCAGAAACCAAACAAGAGATTGAATTCCAGATTGAACAGATGACCGACCTACAATAAGACGAAAATCTAATTCCTAATTCCATTCTCTAAGACGAACTAAAGGGATGTCTCTAAGCAGCCAAGGCCAAGAGCAAGCAGGAGTAGTCCTATCAGCCTAAAAGGATTCGATAAAGAGAATGTGAGTGGGCAGGAGATCAATAGACACAGAAAGAGAAGACCAAAAGGAGCAGAAGGCACTCAGTTGTTTATGTGAAATCAAGGAGCAGCAGGTTACACTTTTACGCTTTCCCGAAGAGAGCTCGAAGCAATAAGATGAAAGATGAGAAATGCTAGTAGATGAAAGATGGGATGAGATGCTAGCCTTAGCGCAGAAGATCAATCATTGAGCCTTAGGCCACTACCGAGCAGCAATGGAGGATCATAACACTTGAGAGATGATCCCTACTTGAAAAGGCGGAGACAATACCTCTTGTTGCGACAAATCGAGTTTCAAAAGCCCATTTTTTATCAATCACATTTTCAGGCACACCAGTCAAAGAGCCATCGGACTCATGAAAGTCCCCTTTTTTGACTAACACGGGGATGTCTTTCATCAAGCAAAAGAGGGGCAGTAAATGGAATGAACTAAGCAAGAGATCAACTAACCAAGAGAATGAACTAACCCCAAGGGATGATCTCGGATTGAAATCCAAGGCATGGTCCCATTTAAAGCCCAGGGAAAAATTTCCAATACAGATAAGAAAAAGGATTCAAAGTCAAAGGGGTATGATCCCAATAAAGATAGGATGGATTGTCAGTAATTGTGGACGAAGCAGCGGGCATACCAGAAATGGATTGTCAGGAATGGTAGATGGAGCAAGGATGCATAGCAGGCTTAAAACACGACACAAGTGGGACGCACTGAGGCCGAGCTTTCCTCTACTACTCATTGGAGCTAGCATACGAAATTTTCCGTTGAAGGGTTCAACTATCAGGGCGGCCATTTCGAGCGATATTCACTTTCAAGAGTCATGAGCCTACGCCTATACCATTACTCTCGAAGAGCTCATCAAAGAGCTAAGGGATGAGAAAAGGAGGAGGTGGAATTTTTTCAACTATAACATTTATTACAACATCTTACAACACTTAATATTACAGAAAATGACAGAGAATTCGGTAAGGGGATAGAAGCACATCCTGCACCCGATATGTCAAAGCAGCTTGAAGCCCTGCAACTCGCGCATACTGAAAGGGAAAAAGCAGGCCAATTCACGCATCTTCTGCAGAGTACCAGAAAAGCCCTATGAGCTAACTTTCCATTTGACGGCAAAGAGCAATCGGACCTGTGAAAGTAACATCTTTTACTAATATACACGGGCTTCTGAGAGGATGTCCTGTTTAAGCAGCAGCCAAGGCGCCAAGACCCGAAAAAGCGGAGACAAGACCCGTTGTTGACAAATCTGGTCTCCTCAAAAGCCCAATATAACGCATTTGGAGGGCACGCCGGTTAAAAAAAGGAGCCATCAGAATCAGACCCGTAAAGGTCTCGTTTTTGACAATAAAAATGGGCTTCTGAGAGGATTCTTTAATCAACCAAAACCTGCTACAGAGTCCTTAATTTCTACCACTTACAAGTTGAGAGATGTTCCATTCCCAATGGCAGAAGAAGGATGCAAGCTGGAAGGACTTGGACAAGATATTCTTCACTTGGACAGGAGATGCAGCGTCGGAAAGATCCCTCTACATGGGTGTGCTATAAAACTAGGAGAAGAACAGAACTAAACGGATCAATTCCTTTGACCGGTCCTTTCGAGCTTCCAGTTCTTCTGGATTGCTAACGTGGTTCGATGACGCCGATGGAAGGAACCACTGGAAATTCATCCAACTTCGATCCCCTAAAGGCAAGTGCGTAGGCTATAGAATCCCAAATAGAGCTCCTTCGGCTCTAAACAGCTACTGTGCTTATTTGGTCTATCAGCTACTCGGCCAGCTACTGACCTAATTGGGAGCTTTTCAGTCAAGGTCGTCGGATTTAGAGGTCCTTTCGCAAGGGTCCAGATCATTCCATTGGGGAGAAAGCAGGAGTGATCCATATATAGATGAATAGTACCAGTGGCGTGACGGATGAAGACGGGGAGTGACCGGGTTATAAGTCGGGCAGCAGTGTTATCACTTCCAGGAAGACCTACATCTGGGAGGGGAGCGGCAGAAAGAGGTGCTTGTTCCCCTCTCTACAGTGCAGGTTCTAAGACTAGGCGAAGATCGGAGACTAAACACGAATCATCAATTCCTTTGACCATTCGTTTTGAGCTTCCAATTCTTTTCGAAATGCTAACGAGGTTCAATGACGCCGACGAAGGGAACCAGCGGAAAGGCTCTCAAAGGCAGGCGCGTAGCATAGGCAGACTCATAGGATAAGGCTGTGCGTGTGAATCCCAACTAGAGAGCTCCTTTGAATTCTATTTCTATAAAGAGCTACTCGACCTATTTTGAAAGAGCTACTCTAAAGCCTATTCTATTGGTCACTTTTCAGTCGAAAGGCTTTCAGTTTCAGAGATCACTTTTATCAGGCCAAGACCGTAGGAATAAAAAAAACCACTTCTCGTTCAGGAGCGGGAAGGGAAAGATGAATTAAGCGGTCATCGAGATCTTTACAGAAAAGAAAAGCATTCCAATAAATTCAAAGCCATGAACAAAGGGGATTGACTGAGAAGTAGAGCTAAGCGATCTATTGAATGAAGGGCAGGAATGAATGGACTGATTGATTGCCCCAGCTCAAAAGGCAAGGGGGAAGATCAGTCTTGAATAAAAGAAGAGCTATCGTGGACAGATGGACCACTTACCAGAAGAAAATAAAAAGTAATCGAAGTATAGCCGGTCGAGTACCACATAAGGAGAAAAAGGTCATCCTCTCAAAGCGAACAATCCAATGACTTCCCCCCCCCCCCCTTTTTTATTTTTTCGCTTATTCCGGCCCTTTTGGCTAGTCAGTTTTCTTTGACTGGCATTTGGCCCTCGGCTTTTGAAAATGATCCCTTCACTTCACCAGAGGGGAGTCATCCTACACACGTAAACCAAGGATCGATTGATTAAATGCACTCGGCAGAACCATTTGACACTTAAGCGAGCAAAGCGAAAGGTTGGCTCGACTGGGAGAGCGAGTGGTTAGCTGGTCCGTTTCAAGAGAGTCAGATTTAAAATAGCCAGATAAGGAAGGATCAGGTACAATCAGACGATCATCCTCGTTTTGTCTTTTCCGATAGGCTTCATCAAGCGAAGGTCTTCCAATTGATTATTTAGCCTTAAAAGTGACTTTGACTGACGTCAACTCCAACCATCGTCAGAAGAGAGAGCTTCGATCTCTTTCCGTCATCCCAGAGGAAATCATCTTAGAAACTAGACAAAACAAAGGTACTCCGAGGGCTAGCTAATGACAGAGTACCTCTTCGTTAATTGGAAAGCGATTCCGTCCACATACTAGGCTAAAAACGGGCACTTCAAGCAAAGTAGACTACTCATTAGAGTCTTCAATGTTATGGGTGAAAGCAAGATCCGAAAGGAAAGAGCTCTGTACTCGAGGGTGAGAAACCAATGAAATAGGTTGTCCCTAAAGCATTAGTTAAATAAAGAAGAGGAGTCAAAAGATCATGTGCAAGAGCAGCTAGGAACAGTGCCCTCAGGCTTTCTTCGGAATAAGATAGATCAGAAGCAGCAACTGTCTTTGTCTGTATATCTAAAACAATTCCTTACTCCTTATCTTATTTACTCCTATTTTTGGCCTGGCTTTGACGGTTCAGCGAAAATCATTGGACTCGTATGGGTCTGCTCGACTTCTTATTCCAGTGGGTGGGTCTACTATCCTACATCAAATAGGGTTAAATAAGTCCCTTCAGCTTCAAGTGAAAGCATGTGAAGACTTTTCGGCCAAACTTTTCACTGAAGCAAATCGGTATATCTGATAGCCTTAGATACATTCGTTAAGCAATTGGGCTTTATGACAAAAACGAGAAAGTACCTCGATTCAGTGGAGTAGGTTCCGTTGGGCATTCATTCTGGGCAGAAAGATAGACTGAGCTATAACTTCCTATGGGCTTGCTGCTTTTCATCCTATTTGGCTAGTGAAATAGTGGAACGAAGACCCCCATTATTCATTGGGTTCTGGTTGATTCACCAAGACAAGCCAAGAGAAGTAATAAGAAAGAAAAGCGGAATGATGACTCAAAATGAAGGACAACGAAAAGGTACCACAAATCAAGTGCAAAAAGATGATGAAGGAAATGAGGTCCTTTTTAGCCCGGAGGAATGGTTCTTTCGAAAAGGAATCTGCTGGAGGTAGGAATGAATGGGAATCCCTATATGCAAAAATAATATATATATATATATATGCTATAGCTTGTGGTTTTAACTACAATTAGATGCGTCATGATACTTGAGAGATGGGAAAGGTGCTACTCTTGATTGAGATAGGGTTAGTTAAGATGCTACTCCTAGCTTAGTTAGCTTGTTCTTCAGGTGTACTTGTAGCTCTATCTGTTGAGTTAGCTCTTTAGTTTTGTATTGAGTGAGTTGCCTATGCCAGAGAGAAGAGAACAGCTACTGCTACTACCTACCGCATTTGAGAGGAGGTAGCTACTTTCAAGAAGCAAGAACTCACAAGGTAACCTTAATCTCATTGCCTCGATCCTTCGGTTAGCCTGCCAAAGCAATCACTGGCAACTATTCCATAGCCTCCTCTGGCAACTAGTGTATTGTATGTTTTGGATATATTTCAGGAGAATTGAAAATAACTAAAAAATGATTTTCCATGGTGTGTTTTTTCCGGAAACTTGCGCAGTCATGAGCGTCAGAATGACCCGGATGTAGCAACCGCTGGGTTGCGAACCGGATGGTACACTACTTGGTTTTGGAAGATATGGCACCAAAAGTTGTAGAGCTGTTCCTCTTTCATACCGAGCCATTGAAGCAGCGCGTCGAGCTACAATCGGACAATTCCATCGGTGGAAGAGGAGGCCCCTTTTTCAGCAATGGAACAGGGGTCAAGGGGAGTGTGGCGGCGGGCCCCATGCACAAACAAAAGCGTAACAAACGAAAAGAGGGTTGGGTGGAAGAGCGAACATGATGAAAATCCGCGGCCCATAAGAAGAAAGCCGTTTCTGCCAGGACGACAGCCGTTTCACCAGAATGCTTAGGAGTCATTAGTGCAATCTCATCCCAAATAGCGCCTTAAGGTAATATAATATGCACTGATAGATAATGCTGACGAATCTCATGGAAATCTTGTGAAAGTTTTAACAGCCTGGCTATAAAGAGGCTGAAAAAGGTCCTCCCTGTTGTAGTAAAAGAATACAATCAATCCCAAGTAGTTTCTTGGTTTGGTTCAATAGAACCTATAATCCAAGAGAGAATTCTATTTTTTCCTGGTAGCCAGCTTCGTAGCATTTTCGGGATACCTTCACCTGGACCAAACCCAGACACTGGACGTTGACCAGAACGGAGTCCTATTCCCAGACTAAAGATAGCACTAATATTGGATACCCAATAATCAGACCCTCCAAGATCTGATATGATATTTAAGTGATTTCTTAGTAAGTCAGTTTGTAAGTCAAAGCCCATTGCCCCCCACTAGGGTTAGGTATAAGGCGGCGTCCTTAGTGGATACGTCGACGGATACAATCGCTTAGTGTGGCTGTAGTATCAGAGTCCGGGGCTTGACAGACACATGTCCGCAATAGCTAAGAACTAACGGGAAGGGGTGCAGAATAGAATGGTTATCGAAATCCTCCTAAGCTTTCACAGTTTGAGTAAAGTCCAGGCCAGCAGTCTCGCTATTCCTGATGATCAGGCTAGGCAAGCTAATCCGCAACTCAAGCAAGGCTACTCTTGTGAATCAAGCTAGTTAGTCAAGATACCCTGTCCAGTCAAGCTATTCGACGCTTGATATTCCTTCAATTCATGCTGATCAACGGGATCTCGCAACTCAAGCAACCTATTCTAGCAAGCTAATCACGCAATCCAGCTTCTCCAGCAAACCCAAGAATGTTCGCTAATCCTGCTATGCTACCCTTGCAAATCTAATCCAGGACGTCCCTAATCAACCAGATCCAGCTATACAACCTAATCAAGCCTGCTGCTAGAAACCTTCATTGAATGGGAATGAAAATTCGACGGCATAAAACTACCTAAACCTAAGACGGATACGTGAACAGAGACTTCTCTCTGCTGCTGTAGCTGCTAGGATACTACGATTGTCTGCTTCAGCTAACCACACGGCGTCCAGTCGCCCAAACACACGAACATACTATACAAAGAAAGAGAGGCAAGCGCTAAGTTTAAAATGAGATTACCCCTCCGATTCGTCACCCGCTGAGCTAACGTCGCGATGTAAGTAATTAAGTCATAGTTAGAAAGAGTAAGTTAAGTCAAAAAATCTTTCAGTTAGTAAATTAGGGGACCCAGCCTCACTGACGTTAATGGATTGTCTACTATTCGCTCTGCTTCGGAAAGCCCTGTGGAGGCCTACAAAGAAAGGCACAACGCTTATGTTGCGTGCAATATCTTTGAATCTGCTTCGATATAGGTCGAATAGTTTTTTAGGTAAAAAGAGCAGAAAATAGCAGCGAGACGGGAATGGTTTTAAGTCGAATAAAGGGCCGCGGAGTCATAAGCAATAGCAAGAGAGAAGCCTTCCAAATCCACACATATATAAGCTTTACTAAATCTAGATAACTAGAATTCCAAGGGACCAGAAATCCTGCCCGGAAATGGCCGAAACAGAGCTTCGGAGGGGCTATGCTGCTTACTTTAACTGTAAATTGTATTCCCTTCCGGAGCAGGACACACATCAAAAATCGAAATAGCATAAAGAGCAGAAAGAAGGAAGACAAAATATGGAGGTGTGGTCGACAGCATCCTTGCGCTTTCTGTTTGCGCAGTAGTGTCGGTATAGTTCGATAGAAAGAAAGCTCGCATTCCTTATTAAGATGTTGGAAGGAAGGATAGTTTCAGAAAGACTCGCGAACGTAGGAGTCAGGAAAGAGGCTATGGTTATAGGGGCCAGCTTTAGGTTATACCATCTTTGAAGAGGTTTCGTGTCAAGCTGCGTTAATTAGTGAGAAACCGTTTATTGACAGCGCCGAGCGCGAAAAGAAAAACAAATTCTATTTATGCGCGTGGGTATAGTTAAGCAAGGCTAACGCGCAGTTGCTGCCGCGCTACGGTCCACTTGGTGGATCCACAACTACACGTCGATATATGATAACAAAGACTACGAATGCATTCTTCGAATTGAATTACTGCTCTGACCGATAAGAGAAAGAAAAGGCCAAACACAATCTTCTTAAGTTAAGGGGACAATGGTCAATCTGGTTCAGGGGTTGGTTTAAGGGTTCAGGGCCCGGTTCCGGGACTCAGCTTGTTCGCAGCCAGGCTTCCGGGAATGCATCTGCTTTAGGGAAGGCGGCCAACATAGACCAGGCTATGGTAGACTTCGCTCTGATTTAGCAGAGAAGCTAGTCCGCAGTGTACAGGACATGTCTTTAGAAGAGCTTGATCGCTTTGAAGTCACAGCCGTCAGAATTTACCGAGCCCTGGAGGAGTTGCAGCTTGATAACCGTCCTCTGAAAGAAGCTTTAGAGACAGTGTTCCAACCTGCTATAGCTCTTCGTGCTATTGAAACTTCTCCCGAGATGCAAGCACGGCTGGAAGCTCACACAGCCGTAGAACGATCTCTCAAGCAGGTTGAGGAGGTTCGAGCTCGCCATGCTCAAGTTCTTGAAGCAGTAGACAGCCACAGGACCCAGACCCAGGCCATGATGGATAGGTTGGGTGTTTTTTATGATGAGATCGAGTCTCTGAAGACTCGCTTGGCCAAATTAGAGGACGAGGCCACTACTTTACTTTACAAGCCGATATTTCCAAGACTGAGGACATGATGAAGAGTCAGGAGCAAACTGATAAGACCGCCAAAGAAGAAATTGCTGCAGCAGAGGCGAGCGAAGCGAGGACGACTGTCAAGGAGTCGGGAGCGGAGGGCGGCAGAAGCTATATTGGCCGGACTTGGAGCTGCCGATGAGAACTTGGCTACTGCTGCAGAACTGCGCCAGCTTGAGCATGCCAAAAGCGAGCTTTCAAGCTGGACTCGATGATCTGTTGTCATCGATTTTTTTTATTTGGGGGCTTTTTGTATATATGAATCTCCATCTTTTTGTAAATTGGCCTTTCGAATTAAAAAAATTTGCTTTCATTTGAGCTTCTGCTGCCATTTTTTTTGCTCCTTTCATGTTGCAAACCCTTGAAAAATTAACAAGCTGCAGTAGCTAGGAAACCATTCCTTAGGGCAAATGTAGTTTGGTGGGGTGCTTTGACCTCAGGAACATGCGTTTTAGCATGTTGATCTCGCTAGAAGACCGTTCCGTCGTCGGCTAAGCTTTAGAGTAAAGGAGCTTATCTTTGTCTGAGGAATGTGCAAGAGTATACGCTCCGTCGTTGACAAAGCAAGCCTATGATTGCCGGTGAAGAACCATCTGCTTGCCTGGTGGGACCAAAGAGCGTAGGCCGGTGGGACTTACTTCACCATTTTGGTAAAGTAACATTACGTCTGATGCTGCTTTTTAGGGCTCATTAGGTTTTAGCCCGGCGGGACTTTTGCTGCACCAATCTTGAGAAGATGGTCAGACTCATCACTTGAGACTTTTTCCACAGGGATTCGGTCCAAGAAGAGACACTGTGCTGTATGTCTACCTCAGTGACAACTGGGCCTGAATCTCCCGTCTTGTTTTCGGCTTTGCTTCTCTCTTTACCTTTGTCGATTAAGGCTGAGATCTGCGCCATTAGGTTCATTTTCTGATCTCGTATCCTCCTGGCCTTTGAAAAGCCTTGGCTGCAGGCGGCACCATTTTTCTCCTTGGTGAACGCCTGAGCTTTTTGTCAAGCTCCCTGGCCTCTTCAGAAAGCTGAGCATGGCGAAGCCTAACACGAGAACCAGCTTCATCAATAAAGTCAATTGCCTTGTCAGGGAGTAAGCAGTCACTGATTGATAAGACAATTGTGCAGCAGCAACTAGAACATCATTTTTTTGGTTTTTCTCATATCGTTCACACAGATCTTTCAGAATCTGTATTGTTTCATTAGCTGTTGATTCTGGCACTTTTACTGGTTTCAATCGTCTTTCCAAAGCTGGGTCTTTCTTTATATGCTTCCTGTATTCATCGAGTGTTGTAGCTCGAATACACTGCGGTTCAGCTTTTGCAGAAGCTTTTCCACAGTCTTTTTTTCCAGCGACAAGAAAGAAGTCCCATATCAAGGCACCTTCTTTCCCTCAATTGTTTCAGGAGCATCCCCCTTTGCAATGCGTTGAGCAAGCCCTTCTGCAATGGTAGTCTTTTCAAAGTCGGGCCTTTCACGGGAGCCAACATCGGCAAGATCCTTCCTATTGAAGGACGAGATCCCGGCAATTTAGGTTCACTTTTTGTGTAACCAGATGCCAAAACATTCCGTGTGGTGAGAGGCGAGCGAAGTGAGGACGACTGTCAAGGAGTCGGGAGCGGAGGGCGATTTAGGCTAGCTTTACACATAACCAGATGCCAAATGCCGATTTCATGTTGGCTTTGACGCGGCATGTTATCTTGTATCGGCTTCGATGCCACACCTCTTGCAGTTTAGGCTCGTGCGAGTAGGAGCACGCAATCAATGTTCTTTATAAGCAGAGGTGTATTTGGCGGGCTTCAATGCCACGTCTCGTGCAGTTTAAGCTCATGCGATTAGGAGCATGCTATCTTATACTTTTGTTTAATATTTATTTAATAATATGCCATTGACCGGCGGCATGGTTCTTGACCCATCCTCTGTAGTAAGCTGGTATGCACTATTGGAGAAAACCTGGCTAACGATAAACGGCCCTTCCCATTTAGGTTCAAACTTGCCTTTTGTCCTTCGGGTAATTTTCATGGGCCTTCGTACAGCAAGTACGAGATCACCCACTTTAAATGACCTCCTCTTTACTTTCTTGTCGAATGTACGAGACATCCTGGAAGTCCAAAGATATAAAGACTGATGAGTTGAAACCTTTTGGGCTTCTATGGAAAGTCTACGACCTGGTGGTCGGGAAAGGGTGGAATTGGTATGTTCCTTCATTAGAACCTCTACCGCTTTCGCCTTGTTCCGGTTGGATACTCGGCGGGATAAGCGGCAATGATTACTTGGTTGAGCCTTTTGGTATTATTTTACTCGGGCTCATATCATAAAGGATCAATCTACCATAAGAAGGGAGGCAGGGGGCATAGATGCCAAACCTGTGTCTATGAGGCTTGATGACAACTCATCCGTTCGGTCTTATCACAGTTGCTCAGAAGTACAGTGTATGAAGGTTTTCTACACTTGTAAGGCTGGGTGGCGGCGGAACCGGGTGTTGGGAAGTCTTAATTAATCAAGACTCCAAACTTTCCCGTCATTGGGACAGAGTCAAGAGGATGGCTGAGAAGCCAGTAGCAGGTAGTAGTTACCCTTTAGAGTTTTGGCTTTGCAGGGGTTACCCTTTCGGACCTTACTTAAGGGGCTTTCTATACTCCTATATAAGGGAGAAGTTAAAACCAAAGGGAGTAAAGATGGTTCCTGAGGAGTTTACCTTTGATGGAGAGGTGGAGATTCTTGAACGGACTTTAGTTAGAAACTGGGTCCGCCAATGGTTATCTTATCTTCACTAGTACACTGTGAAAGCTTGGGACGACACAACCCCTCTAGAGGAGATGTTCCGCCCTCCAGTCTGCGAAGTACACTTGAAATCTAGGGACGTGAATTAGCAAGAGTTCCGTTCTTATGGTGTCTTGTGGAAATGTTATGACTTAGTTATAGGGAAATGGTGGAATTGGTATGTTCCATCTTTAACAGAACTACCAAAACTACCCCTGGTTCATGTTTTCTTTTAGGAGGTTACAGTGGTCAAGATTTCTTGGTCAAGCCTGAGGAAGTAACACAACCCCGGGCTGGTAAAGGGATCATCTATTATAAGACTGTAGGCGCATCTGAGTGCTGAGTGACATCTAGTTTTAACTGCTTTTCCCGATATGCCTATTCCTCTCTTTGTGCTAAGCCCTACTACAATTCCTCATCTTTTAGCCTTGATTGGCTCTCGAACCGGCCTAAGCCTAAGACAAAAATGGAAATCTCGTTCCAGCTTTTAGCCTGTATACCTTTGCTCCTTTGTTTGGCTCCTGTTGGGGATCTTCTTCTATGAATATTCGAATTCAACCATAGCATCTCAGAGCTCATACACCTTGATCAGCGATCCCTCTTGCCTGGACGGCTGATGATTCTCTCACTCGTTGAGTTCGCCATTCCGACGATAGAAAGGTGGTTCAGTCGGGTGGTCGATCAACGGCTACATCGGCTATGGGGGGAAGAGAAGCAAGTAGTTCCTCCCTAGCTGGAAGTGGTTGCGAGATAGCGATCTCAGTTGTGGTGGTGAATCTCCTGCAGTGCCGGCAAGATCATCCATTGGTTACGTCGACCCCACGAAAGGAGAAGAGCAGGCTTTAAGTTCGAGTCTTGCTCCTGTCGCCTCATCAGGCTTGGTAGGTTAAAAAAAGAGGTATGCTTGTCTTTACTTGATATTGATTGAATTCGTTGCCGCAAACGGATACCCTACCTTTTTAGTCAGCTGAGGAGTTGGTCGCTCATTAGCCAGATGGAGGAGTATTGCTTGAATCCACCCATGCTTCAATTGCTCTTGAGTCGGTACCCGAGATAAAGAAGGCACCCGGTCCCCCGCCTTCAGTGGATCTCTTTCTCCTCGTGCATGCCTCTTCCGTCGATGACGTGATCTCTGAAATTCGATCGATTGGAGTCGGGTCATGATCTCATTCCTCCCCTCAATACTCGGGTTAGTTCTTTCAGCCGATGAGGAAAGCTGCTTCTCTTCTTAAGTTTCATTCCGTTCCGTCAAGGCCAGTTCTTCTGGGTGGACTACTTTCTCTGGTTGGACTACTTCCTCTGACTAGGCTACTTTCTTTGGTACTGGCAATCGGGAATGCCGTTCAAAGAAAACAAGTAGCTTATCTCAGGTAGCTTAGGGGAACTTGTTCTCGTTCCTCTGGTTGGGTTAGCTGTTTAGACCGATAGAAGAGGAGACCAGTAAAAAGAACTAGTCTAAGGCTTGGGAACGGGTTCTGAGATTTGGTAGTTGAGACGGTCTAGGCACACGTTCCATAAGGCAATAGTTTCCGCAAGGGAATAGTCTCGGGCTTTAATAGAACAAGTAAGCTGTTCAGAAAAATCAAAGAACATGGGAAGCTGACTTGGCAACAGCAGGGGAGCTGGTTTTTCGGGCAGGCGTAGGCATCGATAGAATAGGTAACCCGATCCAAGAAAACAAATAACCTAGCTCAGGAAGCTTTAGCTTTGGAACAGTAGGGGAGCCTGACTACACTACACCTGACGGTGCTACACTAGATATCAGTAGAGCGCTCCTGCGCGAGACGGAGCAAACGTAGGCCCAGCAAACGGGGGCAATCAATTCAAGCCGTAGTGCGCTAGTAGCAAACGTAGGCCCAGCAAGCTCCGGCCCAAAGGGAATTATAGGCTCTGCTTCGACAGTGGCAACAGTAGTAGTGTCCCTCCTCTCCAACTCGGGACTGAACTTCTCTTCCAGCCTTTGCAGTTGGACCAACATAGCGGAAATCTGATCAAAAAAGTGGGAGCTATTTTATCCTCCCAGGGCTGCAGCCTGATGGCTGACCAACTCATCGTTGGGTTTCGGATGTCTTTTTGATTAGATTGAGGAGCCTTCTTTCTGTCCTGCCGTGTATCCTGTGTCATCCAATGGAGTTCCTTATTCATGCTGACTCTTTCAATCAATACCAATGGGAAGAGTCACAAGGGAATAAGAGAAAGAGGAGGGAAACAGCCAGAGTAAGACCTTCATTGCCTTTCCCTACGGCTGACAAGTGGTCGAGTGAATTGTTGAACAGTGGCGTGAAGTCAAGTTACGTAGACTGAATTTGACTGACACGTTCCGTAGTAGCTTGACTCTACGTGTCTGGCAAGCTCCGAAGGCTCCACTCGTTAGGGGGACTTGTAATAAACATTTGGAGTCTAAAAAAAGGGAGTAGGCGACTTCCTCAGGTGTCAACCATCCGGTAAGCTTTTGCATACTTTTTAGCTTTTAGACTGCTCTGAGTCTGTAGCCTTTGCATTCTCTGCTTCAATAAAGGTCTAAGCGCATTATTTCAAAGGCTTGGTCTTCTTGTGTGTGCTTGTGGCTTATCGTTGGTGCACCTGTGTTGGTTTCGAGAGGCTAGCCAGGGCCACAGGTTGAAGCCATCTAAGTGAGAGGCTTACTCTGCTACAGCGGACCGTTAGCAGGGTGCCGCGGTTTGTGGGCTTGAAGGACTTAGCGCCGTGACAAGTGGTATCAGAGCCAAAGGTTAGGCCAAGCCATGGCTAGTGGGAAGAACCCGTAGGCTAGTGCCGTCGAAGAGGCTCGACGGGAGCGGACTCGTGATCGTGTGGATCGCCTTGTTACACAACTGAAGGGACAGATTTCGAGCGAGCGGGTTGCTTCTCTGGAGAAAGATAGGCTGGTCAGGCGGACCATGATGGAAGGCCAAGGACAGGGGGTCGTGGAAGTGTTTCGAGCCCAAATGGGTGGTCTGACGGACGAGGTCACCATACTACAGAAGGCCGTAAGCAGTGGCTCGACGGAGATGGTTCGAATCAAGCGAAACCAAAGGCATTCGTTGGCACCCGAGAGGCTAAGGCGTTAGAGAACCACTTTTGGGATATGGAGCGGCTTGTCGGACGTAGTCCGAGGAGGCGTCGGTGAATACGGCTGCCATGTATCTTGATGGTTCAGCCAAGTTCTGGTGGCAGACCAAAAGACGTAAAGAACGCGGAGCGTGAAGTGCAATTAGATCCATTTTGGGGACGAGTTTCAGGCAGAATTGAGGGTTCCTGCCCGGTTGTGGTCCGCCATGTTGATGAGCCTGAAGCAAACAGGCCCCATACGCGAGTATGTGAAGGCCATCTTTCATAGTTCTCCCTGGACATTGTGGATATGACGGAAGAGGACCGGCTCTTCGATTTCATGAAGGGGCTCCAACCTGCGCCAAAATGTCCAAGACTTAGGGGCGGCACAGGCAGCTAGCCTGCTAGATTGAAAGTACTTAGCCAGGGGGAGTCGAGACCAGGCCAAGGGCAAGGGCCTAAAGTGTCTAAAGGGCAAGGACTCCAAGAACCAAGCCTGAGGCCAAGAACAGCGAGCTCAAGATCAGGAGCCAAAGCGGACCGAGAAGAAAGAAGGAAGTCAGCCCTCGTGGGAGAAGGGGAAGACCCCTTCCTTGTCCTATGGATCCCGTTTGTTGAAGTCAATAAGAGGGAAGGTCTACCGTCAGTGTGCTCCTAGCTCTTGCAGGTGGGTAGCTTCCCTCGTCTGATAAGGTAGCTCCGGTAGTCTCGAGAAGCTGCTGCTGGGCCTTGTATAGGTCCAATAAGTGTCCCATTTCCGAGGTAACTATCACTATAAAGAGTAGCGACCTATTCAGCGACATATGAGTTTGTCGCATAATGAGCCGCTCTCCGATCTCAAGGAACGTTTTTCACAAGGAAACGCTTCCCGCATATTCCAAATCCAGAAGAGCATTGTTGAACACAGACAAGGCCAACAATAAATCTCCCTTTATTAGACCAAGCGGAAGTCCTTTTGGGATGAACTGGCATCTTACAATGATATTCCTCCTTGTACCTGTCGAGCCACTGTCTCTTCAAGCCTTTTTAGCTGTTCCTGGACTTTTGCTAGGTTTACCCAGTGGATTTTGAAAGAAAGGTTGTTGGCAAAAGCCTGGGTTAGGTGTGAAAGGTATTCGGTTGCCACCAGCTCTTAAGCACACCCATTGGCATTGACTGCATGGGATCGAAAGACTTCCGGTTTCGTGAACGTGTCCATAACTTTCTCATGGATCTGATTTGGATGAATACACGGGAAGCCCAGAGACCTCATTTGGCATTGTGCGGCTTCCTTAATTGCACTAGCGCACTCAGGTGAGCAACAAGCCGTTGGGTGAACCAATAGGGGCTCTGGCAGAAGATACTACCAGACACCCAATCCCAGCAGAAGACATGTTAGTAGGACGAATCGGCTGTCTTTGACGTAGGCGAAGGCCATTGCCTCTGATAAGCCGAATGTCCTTGTACGACTAATTTGTCTTGTGGCGCCCGCTAATCCAATAACGCGATCCGGGGATCTAAGTAGGGTGGCTTTGTTGCCTCTATTTTGATCTATTGTCGAAGCAAAAAGAAAGGGCAACTGTTCTCGAATCAGCAATGCCACATCTGACTCAATCAAAAAGCATTTTAAAAACCTCCCTTCCCCCTTTTGCCAAGGAAAGCCTTGAAAGCAGGAAAGGCAAGCTATTTTAACAACGGGGTTTTCTTTTTTATAATACGATATGACCTTCCAAAATTCAACTGATGAAACCATTCTTCAGCCATACCAGACTAATTCCGTCTACGTCTAATGAGCCTAGCCTAACGGTTCTAGGGCGAATTCCGTCTATTGCTCCTTACCCTATAGGTTATAGAGACTCTTCCCAGTGCCAAGAACTAGGATCAGAAGGAAAGTCTCAACCCTTTGGTACGAAAGTAGGCTATGATTCCCAGAGAGAAAGAAATGGTTTCATATAAAGGCTTGGCACCTAGTTATCTTTATTTAAGTCGGCCTTACTCGGGCTAAGTTCAAGCAAAGATAAGTCCTTTAAGCTAAAAGCTTAAGTGATCAACTAGAAGATACCACCTTCCCCAATGAAACTTCTTTCCCCGGAGCAGCAACTGAAAGAGAAAAGACCGGGTATGCCTGAAAACCGGAAACGGATTCGTGAACAACAGAAAAGAGATATACCCCAGATACCATTTGAACCAGAGCTGAACCATTGAATTACCCGAGAGTGATTTCACTCCAGAAGACCTCGAGTCACTGGCTGCCTTTAGAGCAGACTAAGAATCAGGTACGGAAGGAAGTGAAGGTGAAGCAGGCTTGCTTTAAGGGCTAGGCTTTCTCTCTTCTTTGGCTTGACAATATGACAGAGATGGGCCCTTGAGCCTGGGCTTTCTTCTTTAAAGCCTTGAGCCGGGTATGAACTCGATTGTTGGTCGGATCTTGCGGGGTATTCCCACTTTGCTTGGATGGCGCCTTTCGCCTTTGATTAGGACTTTTCCGCATTTCATCTCAAAGAGGATCTAAGCTAACTAAGCTAAACAGTGCTTTTCTCTTCCTAAACCCAAAGAGTAAGAGTAAAGCATTCCAATTTCAGGGCTTAGCTTAGGCCCCTTCCTAATCTAATGCCATGCCCAACCAATGCCGAATCCAAGACCTGGTTCACGCTTGAAAGCCAGAGCTAGTCTTCTTCCCACTGACCGCTACTAATAAGATAAGACGAACCACTACCTGTAGTCCTTCTTCCGGGGTTCAATAGCTGCTGATTCTGTAACAGCTTGTTCTGTCACAGCTTCTTCAACTCAACCTCCCCCAGGGAAGTAAGTAAGGTAGCAGGAATAGATCTACTAGGCCTTGAGTCGGGTTTGAACTCCTCTCCCCTCACGACTCTCTTTGGTTCTGCCTTTAAGAGGCCTGTAGAGGGATAATTTTCACTGCAAACTCTTCTCGGTCTCTACGATTGCTTGACTTAAACAAGTGACCTCTTTTCTTTCATCTGTGAGATAATGTCTCTAATTCACTCTCGGATCTAACTCTCTTTCTTTTTCTTTCGGGCTTAGCCGGGAAGAGACTTTAGTCATTGATATCCATATTAAAAGGCGGGTATTCCCACAAAACAAAACAAAAGCGCTAGACCCCTGGTCCTTTACTTTAATCAACAAGGCTGCTTTCCCTGCTAACCCTTCTCGCCAAGGAAAGAAGTCCAATAGCAGCTGATCTTAGCTTTGAGCACTTATTCCTTTTGTTCCCAGCTAACTCTGAGAGTGGTCACGAGCTTATTGGAATCAGAGCTTTTTCAAGCATTCCCATAGTAAGAAGGTCAAACGAAGCAAATACATCTCTGTTAACGAATGCTCCTACTACTAATGTAATGGTTCCATATCCAATTACTTAAGGATAAGGAAGAAGGAAAGCGAAGGAGAGAACAGCTACTAAGAGTTAGAAGAGCCATACCACAGAAAGCTAAAAGGAGCAGGGGTATACTACTTTATATACGCTAGCACCAAAGCAAGGAAAGAAGGCAAGGTGACCAGGTGAAAGGCTTGCTTAACTATAAATAGATTAGTAATAAGGTCTTAAGGAACTACTAAAACCGATATTCCCCTTTGTTTTTGGGCTATAAGACTCTTCTACGTGCATAAGCTTTTTTACTAAAAAAACGATTACGCCCCCGGTAAAAAAGGGGTCCGTCAACTGAACTTGCCTTGTTGTGATAGGGGTACCACCTTTTCAGTCCCACCAAGGAGCCGGAGCTTTACTTAGATAGGGCTTGACTGCCTTGAGACTTTTTTTTTCTCGATTCCCAGAGGTCGAACAAAGGTAAAGAGTCTTTTTACGATTTTCCGACATTGGAATTTTACGATTCGCCGACATATGAAATAAGAAAAGAAAAAGAGAAGTAGGAGATGCTCATCTAACTCATTCACAGGGGATGTCTCGCACAAGGAAAGCTCTTCTATGGGCACTCGCCGCTTACAGGGAATGCTTCTTAGGCTTTCTTACCCTGAACCACCACCCATTCTCAACGTGGCTTAAAAGCTCTTCTCTTTCCCTTGAGAAGCAATTAACAATTGCGAAGTGTGAGTTTCGTTACGAAGATCCGAAAAGAGACACAGGAAGAGCGGGGCGAGGCTCTGAAACATGTACCACAACTTTAGGGTTCCACGGGCGTATCCACACCTTCGGTGCCTAATGATGGAGTGCATTTCACCTTATATGGTTCTCCCTATTGAGAAAGTCTGTCTATTTTACCATGCTCTTTGAATAGAATGAGCCTAAGCCTCTGTGTCCGGCTGCGCCTCCTCATAAAGTACGGCTAAAAGGCCGCTACCCGCAGCTATAACAGCTCCTCCGCGACCTCTTAGGTCCATCCAGCCTGTGCACATGGGATAATGTTCAGTATACACCGTCACACGAACAGCTTCACTTTTTTAGGGACATGCCTTTCTTTTTCGCCTGTTACACAGCAAACCGACGACTTTTATCTAGCCTCAACCAAGCTTTTCGTTCGAATGAAAAGGAAAAGCCGCACATTAGCTAGCCATTAAAAAGAATGCATTTTTTTCAATCAAACAGGGATTGTTTTACACCATGGATTCTTTGCTCTTCTCCGTGTGTATTGGAATGAATGGAGTCACTAACCCGACTTTCTACAGCCGGGGGCCAACCCAGTGATCAATGACAGCTCCGCACTGATTAGTATTCCAGCTACCCGATAAAGTCTGGCACTTTTTAAGAAAGTTCTCGGTCGCACACTTCGCTGTGCTCAGTGCCTTGCATTGGAAAAAGGGTTCCGTTTCAGCCCTTTCTTCTACGCTACGTTGAGGGAGCGGTCTCTGCGACAGATCTCGAATGGCTTGGTTCCTTCGTATCGGACTGGGCCTTAAGTGGACTTACAGCGGTCTAATAAAGAAAAAGGATGCTCTAGCTTTCCGTGCCTCTTTGGTTAATCTAAGGTATTGGTATTATACAGCCTCGGTTCACCCTATATGATATAGAGGATCCTAAAATCCGTATCTTTCTAGAGATCCGAAAGAAGTCAGTTTCAAGCCCGAATGATGAAAGGTAACGTCGGTCCTCTGGTCCCTTTAGGCACCTCGAATAAGAGGCATTCCCACCATTCATATTCCGCCCGGTCAACAGATCCTTTCTCACGATCTGGATTAAAAGCCATTGTGGGTGGCGGAGCGCTAGAAAACGACTGCAACACCATACCCGTCGAAGCTCAAGTTAGACTGACCGGGTATTTCTTTGATTCGAACCAACTGTAGAGACTCTTTCTGCTCTCAGAAGAATGAAATGGGCTTAGATGCATGGGATACCAATCTTACGATCTTAGGGCCCTCTGTGTCCTTGCGAATTGAATTCCACTATCCGAACCGCTTCGTTCCGGGAAGAAGAGAAGGGTTAGGTCAATCAGTTGACTTCCTTACTAAGCTTTCAGGAAAGTCAGGACTATGCTTATAATCTACTAATCGGTAAGCATTCCTCATGTGGGCAACCAAGCAATCGGTGGTTCATCAGAGGATTCCATTTTTGAGAGAAAGCAAGGAAAGCTAACCTACCCTTCCGTTCGCTGAATCTGACCTTCGTCCAAGAGTTCGGGCTTCTGCGCGAGGAACGTGCTTTCTGACATCGAGTTTCAGCTATGCCAAGAGATCACTACTTTGATAAGGTCGGTTCGATTGGTCATTCTTCAGGAGAAGTCCCAAAACAGAACTAGTCAATTGATAGGATCATTGCTAACCCATTGGCTTCATCGAGATCGGATAGCGCATAGTATCCATGAAAATAAACTACTACCAGAAGGGGAAGGGCCGCTTTTTCTTCTTCGAATGAGAGCTCTGATTCAGTTTTTTCCTTTATAGGATATTCTTATGGAACTGGTGCCAATGATTGATAACATGGTAGAGTAGAGCAAGCTTTCGCTTTTTTATATTCGTATAGAAATTATCCCAACTCCGTTTCATCGGGATATTCCGAACTAAATAGGTACGAAGTTGTCGTTGCAGCATATGCCTCCACGGGAGTCAAGCTCAAAGTGACAGGTATTTGATGGGCTATCCGCTCTAAAATACGGGGTCTGGAATTAGGGCTTTTTCGTTTTGCAGGTATCGTATGACCAAAAAAGTGTTTCTATTAGCAGAGTTTCCACCCCTCTCCTGTTTAGGTGGAAAGATTGGTACTATTATTATTATTATGGTGGACTAGGCGATTTAGCGAAGCCTAGAGTAGCCCCTCTAACCAAGCCTATCAAAGTGACGGAGTTCATGAGTCAGGCATTGGCCCATTCTACGAAGCTACTGGCATCTATTCTAAGAAACTCGTTGTGTTCAAGTCTTCGAATGGTGTCCCCCATAGGCCGAAACCACGTAAAAAGAGAGATTTATGAGGGACCGGGCTTTTTCCTTTAGTCCTCTGATAGTTAAATTGCTAAAAAAGAAAAAAGGGATACACCAACCATCCGCTCCGAGCTGTGTCCCTCCCTGCTGATAGAAGAGAGCGGTCTGGAATTGATTCACCTATTACACGACTCGCATCAGCAACAGGAAAAGGAACTGTGGCTATCGCTAGCAGCCCCGGCCAAAGTTCTCTTCCTCAGAGAGGAGTTGGATCCGCAAAGGTCAGCCAAGAAAGCAGGGAAAGATGCCAATTCATGCGGGTTTCTTAACTTTGATTGTTAGATTTTCGGGCATTTCCTTAAAGATAGACGGGAAACTTCCTGGGCTTGGCTTTGCCATCAGCAGTGTGCTTTCGAGCGTTCCCTGCCTCGACCTGTTCGGTTTTAAGGTGGGAGTCCTCTTCTTTCACTTTCAGCTGAGTTAGTCGCCCAGCCTTTGGCATCTCTCTTTTAAGGTTTATAGCATTCTATGTAATATCGACCGAATGCGCTAGGTAGATTTCTCTTCTCTTCATCTCCATTCATTTCTTTCAGAACCTCTGCGCGGAATAGAGATCCTTGTTTTGATTAGGAGAGAGAGGCGAGCCCCGCACCAAGGGTGTTCACCTACGAGACACCGGCGCCTCTTGACTTTCATGTGTTTTTCATGCGTTAGCTGCTTTCGTCCTTGTGCTAGTCGGGCACTTTCCCGCAGGTTCATATATTTTGGTTATATCTTGTGTGAGTGAATGAGGTAGTTTTACTTGCTCGCTTGTTAGCCACTGCCGTTTTAGTTGGATCAACTCCCCCTTTCTGCAGGTGCTGGGTAGTTTACTCACTTAGCGCTGTCCTCAGCTTTGCTTCTTACCGGCGAGGTTGAGCCGCCATAGTTTCTTCTTTTTTCTTCGATAGACTAAATAGAGTTTACCGAGTAGAATTGTTATAAATAGAATCTTAAATAAATACAACTACTGTTTCTTCATTAACAGAATATCGGAGTGTAGGGATTCCTAAACCCACTTTCTAGAAAGCTCCTCTTGCGCTAAACGAATAATAGATAGCGAATAGATAGGCAAACCTGGCTCATCACTCTAATGGCAGGCCTGTGCCTCCTCTGCAAACATATATCTTTTTTCGCCCCTGAAGAAGAGAGTGAGCCGGATGGGAGACAAAATGGCACATTCTGAAGGTAGTGCACAGCTAGTTCGGCTAGAGGGGAAGGTCTTTAATGGCTCTTCGCTGCTGGTTTCCCTTTGGGTGTAATGAATGCCCCGAACTTACTAGCCTTTCTGCCCCGGAAGCGACTCGCTTCTATTCTCGTTAGGATTGGAAGCAAGCTACCTTGACCATGCTCGTTTACCCTAACTACTTAAACGAATCAATCTCCCACTTCTCCTACGAACTACCATGCTCTAACTCCAGTTTACAGAAAGCTAAGCTTGCTTGTTTCACAGACCCCTACCCTAAGAAAGCGCCTTTTCCCCTAACGGCCGTAGCAACTACAGCAAGCTGCCGGCTCATCTGTTTACCCGAGCTTGCTTATACCGCTAGCAAGAATCAATCCTTACCTTACTTACAGTGAAAGAAGGGTACTAAGTAGGCTAAGCGAAGCGAAGCAACTAGTTTACTTGCTTGAAAAGGTGCGAACGAAGAGAGCTAGTCAGGAGTCGAACAGAAGCATGAGTTGAGTGGTGAGCTAAAGCAGGGTAGCGAAACTAGGAACGGAGTTGGCTTGTTAGAGCTAGGCTGTTGAGTTAAAGTAAGCGAGCTAGTCATACGAGCCAGTGAGCTAGGCAGCTTGCATCCTATTGAGGGGTTTACTACCTAACTAATAGAATGGTATTTCCTGAGGGAAGTAGTCCGAGTAGCTAGGTAGCTAGTTAGTTGTTGGCATTCGGTAGCTAGTGGCTAGGTTGTTAGAGACCGGACGATGCGGACGTTATCTCTTGATTCAGTCTGGTGCTTGTATCTCCCCAAGTTCTTTTGCTTTCGCGTTCGTCCTCCCCCCTTTATTCTAGGCGGAGCTGCCCCTGTGTCTTCGGAGCTAAGCTAAAAGTGGGGTTTTTTGTTTTAAAGGATAGAACTGGGTCCCCCTTTCCTTGAAAGTGTTCTAAGGCTAGTTAATCTAGTCTTTCTATTCCAGGACACCCTGGGGCTAGCTGCAGCAGGATTAAGTTCTCGAGACTCTATCCCTACGTCTCTCCGAGAAATCCAAGATAAAGGAAAAGAGAGATGGAGGGATGCCCCTACGGCTTCTTTCTCCGAGGGAGCTACTTTGTTCCAGAGAAAAAGCAGTCTGCCGCCCTCCTAGCTCTTTGAAGTAATGCCGCTTTGCCTTCCCTGCGTTCCAGCCTTTAGGATGGAATGATCTAAGTTCCGCCCTGAGGGAGTTCCTTTGTTCCAGTCACTAAGCAGGATCCCATAAGTGCGCTTTTAGCTCAATAAGAGGCTTTGTCGTGCGGAATCCTCCATTTAATAGTAGGAGAAGATATCCTAGGGCACTTTTTTCTCCTGAGCTAGGGTAAAAGGGAATTCCAAGCTCTCCGAAGTGAAACTTCTTCTGTCTCTCTTTCCCGAAGCCCCTATTAAGTAAGGGTAGGGCCTTTAGTCTATAAATATTTCTTTCCTGTGCTTCAAGTTGAGCTAAGGTGCCCAGAACCCCTGGTTTCTAGCATCTAGTACATAAAAGATAGGATAAAGTAGTACTGAACTACACTACAAAGCAAGAAGAAGAGACTGAAAGCGTACCGTGAGTAAAAAGATTGAGCCTCTCTCCTCCGGAGCTTTTCTCGTATCTAGGCGTGGTTCGGGCTTCCCGTAGTGAGGTCATCGATCGTAAGGTGGATAATATAATAAGGGCTGGAATAAGAACCTCAATCGCTCCATTTATGTGTGGCAATAAGCGTGATCCCTTCTAGCCCCTCCTATCTGGATAAGTCAGGTTGCTGCGCCCCATTCCCAAGTCCTGGGTATCTAGTTATCCCGGTATCAGAGGCTGCAGACAAGCTTCCTATCAGATGTTAAGACGTTAGCCCTATCCTCTGCATGGTCTTCTCCGTAGGGCCGATGCGCGGACGAAAGCAAGAGGCATAACTCATTTACTAGATTGAGAGATCCTCCTTTTCTCCAGCAGCTATTGCTAAAGGCGGGGGTCGGGTTGTTAGGATAGACGTAGCCTCACCTTTCGTGTACTGAAACGTGAGATAAGGGGTCCCCAAGGTTTCTAAGAGTAAATCATATGGCAAGGGCAACCCCATCTTAATAGGGGCTATCTCCCTAAATGAAGGATTACCCTATTGAGACTAGATCCTCCGGTTCTTTTCTCATATATTGATAAAGAAGGGATAAAGTCAAGGAGAAGATGTCTTACGCCCTCTCTGCTTCTGTTGTTAGCGCAGTAGGAGCTTGTTGCCCACTCTAAGAAGATATCTCAAGGAAAGAATAAAGAGTGACATGCAATCGGACAAACTAGTCAAGAGAGATCATACCAATAGACTACTTCCTAAGGGATTCAAACCTAAGGGAATCTAAAGGCTTTGTGAGAAAATCGGCTAGTTGGGACTCAGTTGGAATAAACTCTAAGGACACGGCACCATCCTCAACAAGATCGCGAATGAAGTGATGACGGATGTCTATGTGTTTGGTCTTAGAATGCTGAACAGGATTATTAGAGATATTGATGGCACTCGTGTTGTCACAAAACACAGTCATCGTGCCCTGAGAGATACCATAATCTTGGAGCATCTGACGCATCCAAAGCAATTGAGTACAACTGCTCCCTGCAGCTATGTACTCGGCCTCCCCCATTCAATTTAGGGGGAAAGAGAAATACAATTCTGCTTCTTGCTATGCCAAGCAACCAAGCAGTTGCCAATATAGAAAGACCCACCGGAGGTGCTCTTGCGGTCATCCACATTACCAGCCCAATCGGCATCAGAAAATGCCGCTAGGTTGGCATTGGTCTCACGAGGATACCACAAACCAAAACCAATAGTCCCCTTGACATATCTAATAATTCGCTTCACAGCAAGCAAATGTGACTCCTTGGGACAAGCTTGGTAACGAGCACACATACCAAGACTGAAGGCAATATCAGGTCGACTAGCAGTAAGATACAACAGACTGCCAATCATACTCCTATAAAGAGTAGGATCAATGTCCTTGCCAACAGTGTCTTTGCTTAGTTTCACACTCGTGCTCATGGGATTCCGAGTGGCCTTGGAATCATAAAGACTCAATTTCTTAACGAGCTCCTTAGCATATGTGGATTGTGACAGAAAAATCCCATCACTGGACTGTTTAACTTGGAGCCCCAAAAAGTAACTAAGCTCACCCACCATACTCATCTCAAACTCATGCCTCATCTCCTCACCAAAATAATGAGCATGACGCTCAGACGTGGACCCAAAAACGATGTCATCCACATAGATTTGAACAATGACAATGTCATTCTCTTCTCTACGGATAAATAAGGTCCGGTCAACTCCCCCTCGAACAAATCCCGAGTTCAAGAGGTAATCGGTCAATCTTGATAGGATAGCCCTTCTACTACTAATGTAGTGTTACTGATTGAGTCTTGAATTAGATTGGATAGCAAGACGGGGAATCTAATGAATAGTTGGTTTCGGAAAAGGCAGAAGAGACTTTGTTTTGTATACAGAATCATGAGAGTCTCTCAGGGCTCAGGCATTCAATCAAGATTAGAGGACGGGGCTTTGACTTAATGCTTAATGAAGGGCAAGAAAAGAATCGACATCTTAAAATGCGGCGGACTATGAGAGAGAAGAGGGAGTAGTCTTACTGGACCCTTGCACTGAGGATGACTTTCTTCCGACATAGGTCTTCTTCTTACTACATCTTGAATAGGTCGTATTAGTACTACATCTTAGTCAGATTCCCTTGAGACTGAGAAAGGTCTCGCTGCCCACTTTGCTTGTCCTAATTTTTCCCATTCTACTAGAAAGAATAGAAGAACTTCTGGGTATAAGCGGATTTCTTGGAGTCTTTCATCATGGGTCAGAATCCCTTTTTGCCTATGCGCCATTGATTCCACTATTAGTAGTGAACAATAATGGAATAATTCCTTCATATTCATAGAGATAGGGCACAAGATTCACAGGGATATAGTCAGTCTCGCTTGGGCTGCTTGAATGGTAGTCTTTACATTTTCCCTTTCACTCGTAGTATGGGGAAGAAGTGGACTCTAGAGGTACTCCTAATTGAGTTCAGGAATCAAACTGTATAGCGGGGAGGCCGATCTATTTCATTAAAGGAAGATAATCGTAAGAAAAAGATATTCTATTACTAAGCTTATAAGGATCGCATCTTTCATTAAGAGAGGGTAAGAACTCTCCTGAGTCAAGGGGTTCTCCATCTGACGGAAGATTGTGTACAGTATTTTTGAATCTCATCCTTTCTTCTTCTGGTCGGCTCGTATTAGCCTCTTCTTTCTTACAGGTAGTTATTCCCCCCTTCCTTTAGTCTTTTCAACGGTACTTGAATCTTAAGTCGCGGGCATGTCTCGCCCCCCAGTATAGTGATCGCTTCCATCTTCCCCCTCATCAGTTCTAGGCTCACTGCTCATCCATCTTCATTCCCCAAAGGCGAAGATTTCCATTGAGTGAGAGTAACTGCTACGGTTTACATTGAATAGTTCTTAACCTCTTCCATTTGCTTTAAGAGAGAATAGGTAGGGAGTAAGGGGGACCTTCGCTTCATTAAAAATAGGACCCGGACCTTCTTTCTTCTCCTGCCTAGCCCTGAGAAAGGAAAGTCACCGTCGTCAGGTTAGTACAGTTCTCCTGCTTTTGCCCTGCGCCGATTCAGTAGCTTCTTCTTTAGTCTAGAATTCTAAAGAAGATAAGAAGAAAATCAAAAGAGAAGGGCGAGAACAAGAAGTGGTCCTTGTCCGTCGGCCGTCTACTAAGCGAGGCTCGCTGCCTTTTCTTCGCGAATAAGATGTGCAGGTAGCCTAGGAGAAGAGAAGGAAGCTACCTTCGACTACCTTCCATCTATATCTATTCTATAGGCGGCAATGGTCAGCGCTGGTAAGCATGGTCACTCTCTCGGCCCCGGTCCGGCGCTCCGCCTTCTATCTAGGGTCCGCTCTTACGTACGCCCCACCTCACATAGAAGAAGGGGAAGGCCTTCATCAATATAAGAAGAAGAATAGAAGAAGCCGTGTGAGTGGGAGGGGATTGAATCATTCATTCATCGGCTACGTCTTCTTCCCTGATCCATTTCATGTCAACTCTAATTAGTTATCAAAAGGCCTACTTTACAAAGGTCCTTTCCCGAAAGAAATTCTTTTCTATTATGTCTTTCTTTCTGAAGGAGGGGCTTGCGATTCATTACACCAATTTCAGTAAACTATTGAAGACGAGTTCAGTGAACTATTGAAGCTATCGAGAGAAAATGCTGACGGTGACGAAGGTTCATTACACCAAGGGCTTTCGGTGGACCTTAAAAGCAAATTGCCAAGGAGTTCCGTCGAAGAGCGTAGTAAGGAGTCTAAGGTTACAGAAAAGCCTTCGCCCACTTGGATAGGCATAGCTTTGCAAGCAAATAGAGCAGAGAAGAGAGCTCTACCATTGAAATGTCCGTCACACGACGCGGCCTGGGCTTTCATAGCTTCGATGAGACTAAGTGGTCCCTGCCATTCCACCCGTCTTTAAGGGTCGATAGCTCTCCAAAGTTCCGACTCTCTCTTTCTATACGCAAAAATTTGAATCACCTACTTGATACGCCCCTTCTGGCACAACACACACTCCCACTCACAAGAGCACACCAGAAATTCGGATAGAGCACACCACCCTAATCCCTAAACCAAGGAAAGGAGAGCGGTCATACTTTTAAACGAGATGGCCTGAGAGATCAAGTTGGAATGGTTTCGCTTATTCAACGATCGTGTCCCTCTCTTCGTGGGTCACTTTTCTCGAAACGTATCCAGTCCGCATGGCGGCGGTCGTTTAAAGGGAGGTGCGCTTGTTTTGGAAGCGAACAAGCAAATCACCAACCGAACTCGCCGCTCGGTAAAGAGAAGCTTTTTGTTGATCTAATTTCAACGGTGCTTCCAGCTTCTGGGCCCCAGTGCGCCAAATCGAATCTCGTGACCTGGGAGTAGGGCTAACCGTCATGTCCCGGGCGGAATTGAATCTGACCCGATTCCAGCCAAAAGCCTGAGTATGTGTCTGCGGTTTCAGACTGACTTTAGGCGGTGAGTTAACTCACCCCGGACGTACGCACCCTAGTCCCAGGTGCGGAACCGGACAACCACGATTGAATAAGTGGAAGTTCCCTGGAAATTAAAATCAATCCGGAGGTGTTGGTTCAAATCCAGCTCGTGACAAGGGGATTCATAAATATGAGAAAGATCGTAGTGTGATAAGAGAAAAGCGAGTGAGAGAGAGAGATAGCAAGAGCTCCTATTTCCCCGAACGACGAAGGTACCGCAGACCGTTCTGCCTAGAAGACTCTCTCTTTTGTTAGCACCAGTTGATTGATTGAATTACTAGGCGCATTACCAGTTAAGATGAGACTATCCATGACGCGTCAGAGAAAGACCGGCTCCGCTCAGTGGGCTTTAGAACTAGGTAGTGCTTTTTCTTATTTACCTTGATATAAGATCTTTTTTCGGGCGGGGAACGAAGCAAACAAATGAGCTGATCTTTCATTCGGGGTTGCCAGAAGGTTTGCCACCCATGCGAAAGAGGAGTTAACGGCAATCTTTTTATGTAAGATTGAACCAGGTTCAGGAGCTCCTGTCTTATTCTCTCTTCTGATAGATCGGAAAGGAAACTCCTTTCTGTCAGAGTTCTAATGAATCTCGGTTTTTTGACAGGGACAGCAGCCCGGAGACATTGCCGGCCCTTCAGCTCGGACTTATGGATCTCTTCCTCAGATTGAAACGGTGGTTTTTTGCCATAATCCATCCATTTAAAAAGGGGATATGAGAAAAGAGAGAAGAGAATAAATTAGCTTCTTCCCTCCCGATTAGAATGGGTGGGGGATTCAGGATTCAAATAGTCGATTTCGAAATATCTTAAGAGATGAGAGAAGCTAGAACAGATCACATGCTGAACTTCTAGAGCTCTTTTTCGAGCTTTGTCTGTCTCTAATGCGAATGAGGAATGCAAGATAACAGAGTAGTCTCCGTCCAAAGGTGCCCTACGAGGGCCGGTCACCGGGGATGAAGTCAACTTGCTTCTGATTGAGCATGAAAACAGGCTGCTTTTCAGATGAATAAGAGTGATTCTCTTCTCCGATGTTATATGCTTAACACATTGAACTTTTTTCGGTATGAAATGAAAAGTGACTGCCCGTCTCAATCTATTCCTGCAATTGGGGCTAGTCTCGCCTATTCATCGTTGCTTGACGTATCGAACCGAGCATTTGTAGTTATATTTGTTTATATAGTTATAGAAGTCTAACTAATGGAAAGCGCCTATGAATGAGTTCCAAGAAAGCGGCCGTTCACGTCAGGAATAGAGGTTGTTGATGTAGTTGCTTGTAGTTTTTTTCGTTCTATCCATTCTCAATTGGGTTGGTGTTCAGTGTACTGTACTATACGGAAGGAGTGTTGCTTGATATTGGAAAGAGTATTGAACATGGAAGGAAAGAGGGGAGTTGGCTGATAAAGATGGACAGTAACGATCGCGTCATATCATGAGGATTCGGATTGCTTTCTCCTTGTTGAAGAAGCGTTTTCTCAAATTATTTCTTAGTGCAACCTTTATGACTCGCTTGGAAGGAAAGATAGTGAATTATATCCGCTGGCTCGCTTGCCAACTCTACGGTCCTTCCCAATCCCCTTAAGGGCCTATCGCATGATCCTGTTCAAGACAGGAGGTAGGAGAGAAGTGAATATAAGCATTTCTTTTTCAAGCCGGAAAGAAGATTCACTGAGAGAGCGGGAAGATGAAAAAGAGCACAACATATTCGATGATAACGAGAGAGAGTACCAAGACTGGCTAGAGGGAATTGTTCGGAGTTTGCAGTTTAAACAATAAGGGGAGAACGAAGAGAAGAAAGAAGTGAAGAATCACCAGTCATATTCTTCGATGCACCCGAAGAAAGTAAGCAGTCCCCCTATGTTGTAAGCGTAAAGGGGATCAAATACCTGTAACAGAGGAGGAAGAGATATGACAAGACGGATTCAACCTCTGAATCTGCTTCCGGGGTAAAACTATCTGTGTCGGGCGTGGGAGTGCTCCTAAGATCATAGAAGTAATGCTGCAGAGGCCCTATGGAGTAAGGGGATCGGGAAGTCTCCGATTCAGTAGGCGTTTCCGGGGGAGCAGCAAGATGAGCTGTGTCTGACTGTCGACGAGAGTTTGCATTCTGCCGCTTGCGAGAGTCTGCAATCATGTGACCCGGCTTCTTGCAATAGTGGCGATCTTGGACATGTCTCGTTGGCCTGATACACCAGCGGAGCTTCCAGATTGAAGATTCTGACCATAGGGTCGATGTCTCGAAGCATGTTCAGCCGCAAGAACCTGATCTGAAGCACCCTGAGTAATATAAGATCGACCCCCAGCACCCAACCTAGTAAAGGGGCTCAAGTCGAGTCTCCCCGGATCTCACATCAGCAATTGCTCTCTCAATGTCTGGTAGAGGAACTCGATGTTGAATTGAGGATCTAACATTTTCGAACTCAGGCCTCAAGCCCATCAAAAACTTAGAGAGCCCCTTTATACTCTATAAGGCTATTCTATGTTATATGAAATTCTTCCCTCGGTCCCCCTATCTTTGAAAGGGGTCCCTCATGTTCAGCTGGTCCCATAGAAGCCTAAGCCTTCGGTAATAATCAATAGTATAGCACACTTCTTTATTTTACCCATAAGCTAAGGCATGTTCTTCATGTTGCAACTGATAGAAAGGTGGAGAATCATCCTGAGAATCAAGATGACTTATGTAATCCCTAAAATCTTTTGCAGTTGCAAAAGAGGTGACGGTGTATATGGGGCTCAAAGGAAGTACACAAGTCATCCTATTTGAAGCTAAGCACTTTTCATCTTTTGTAGGAAAATCCCCTTCTCTCTAGTCTTGGGAAATTGAAGCGACCCATCCGCATAAGCACAAGATTCTTTTTTCCCGAGCAAATCATTCTTCATCGCATAAGCCCATGACAAGTCATTTCCGGATGCTTCTTTCGGAAGAGCACGGGGCATGCCTCAATTTGGTGGGATCAAGTCCGAGCAAGGCGTGAGCGGAAAGGCAAAGGGAAGTACATGAGCCAATATGCGATCGGGATAAATTTATACCCTCTTAGACCCAAAGCTTGTTCCAAAGGTTCCACTTCGCTTTAAAGGATAGGGGGGAGAGAAGCGTACAAGAAAGCCCCTATTCCTAAAAAGTTGCGGAGTTCTACCAATTGTTTATTCGCAATGTCTTGAACGAATCCGACGAAGAATCCCTTGCTTGATAGGGCTTGAGGTTAGAAATCCTAGATTCAATCCCGATGCATCGCGGATGTGGAAAGTGGCCTATCAACTAGCTCTAAAGGCCGAGGAAAAGCTAAAGAGAAGGACCACAAGGAGGCACCGAAGGTGATAGGGGATCGACCTCTACCATCGGGCGAAGAAAGAGGCCCCTTTTTCCCTTCCCTCAATATATATGGCACGCTTTACTAATATAATGCTCAAGTGCTTAAGGCTCCTTCGGGCCATGGCAACAAACAACTATTATATAAGGCAAGGCTTGAAGAATGAGGCGATCAAGGGTGGTCTACGATCAGGAGGAGGTGATAAAGTGGTTTCCATAATCAGGTCGATGGAACTAGTTGATGGCACAGCACGGTATAACATATATACGTAGAAAGCAGGCCAGAGCTAGCAAGCAAAGCGAGAGCTAGCCCGGGAAGACATCTGTAGTTCTCTTTTTCTGACCCACGACCCAACGGTCCTTGACTATAAATAGATTAGTGTGAGATATGTGCGATAGGCGTTACAGATCCTAAGGTATTCATACCTTGATTGAAAGCAGAATAAGTCGATTCGGAAAATCTATTTTGAACTAATGAATAGGCCTTTCTCGACGTTATATTTCTATAACTTCCTAGCTGAGTCCTGGAGATTCTGAAGATCCCTTTCACCGGGAATCAAGGAATCAGACTATTCGATCGGTCTCATCAAGTCTTAGGCTCAGACGGAATCCTACCCTGCATCATCGAAATGTGCTTTACGGGCCTGAGCCAATTAACTTAATTGAGCGGAAGAACAATTGGGCGGTCTGCCACCCTCCTGAGCGGTTGGCTGTTATAGCGACTGTTTCAATCTCCCATGTTTTGACTGCCTTAACAGGGCAGAGAATTTCAGTTTCGCAAGCGCCTCGGCTTGCAGAAAAACAATTGAGAGGTCCACACTATTCGGCCATTGTTGTTTTTCGGGACAAAGGCATCTGCTGGACGCCCTTTACGTTCTTGCCCACAACGGGGAGAGAAGTCATTGATGCACTGATGATAGACTGATGGTACAGACTTCGTGTAAATAAATAATCCTGACTAGGCATCAGGCTCGATTTCCGGATCTGTCTACTCCTACTCGTGCTTTTCTTTTGGGCCCCTAAGAGGCCGTATTAGTCTTGAATTAAAGAATCGTACTGCAACTGCTGAAGAGAGATCAGAGCTAGTACTAGAGGGCGAAATGCTTCCCGAGAACATAGTTTTCAAACTATTCAATGTGGGCATAGAAAGTTATCGGGTACCACAGTGAGACAGTGATCCCTACGCCCTTTTCCCTCTCGTTTTGAGGTTCACTCGGGGAATGGTTCTTCGGAGCTCAGTGAGCAGGAATCAATCACCTGATCACAAGTAGCGGCAGATAAATCAACACTGATCACAATTATCGGTCGATAAACACATTATAGGCCCATACCGAATGAAGGTACCATACCCACCCCCTCCTATCTTCCTCCTTAGATAAGGCATTTATAAGGATATACGCTGCGGGGGAAGCGGCTAAGGGGCCCCAACCCAACGCTTTATAAGAGGAAAGTATAGGCCAGTACCCACAGCCAGGTAGATGCATAAAAGAAGGGTGCAGTTATTCAGACAATACTTACTAAGCAAGGGTTCTCGAACTTCATTAGATCTTAAATCTGGCCATTTCTCTTTCTTAAAAGCTCGAGTTCGACCCCTCTAACGAACCCCACTTAGTGGTCAGAATCAAATGCCCCTAAACCTAAACCGGCTAAAAACCGGCATTGGAGCAACCTGTTTGAAGATCACACGGAAAATAGCTCTTTTTATGTGACTCTTCAAGATAGGCCCCACTCCTAGATGTTGGATCGTCCTCTGCATACGTCTCAGACTTGACTCCAGATTCAGCTTGATCTGCCTTGCCTTCTACGTTGCGATCTGGTGCTGACAAACAAAGCAAAGGTTTGATGAGTTCGCTATATCGACCTCAGTAGATCGCTTCTATGGCTCTTTTCCCTTCTCATTTGACAACATCTGCATTTTCACGCATTTCGTGTGTAAACCACCCTTATAATCATAATCACAGGCGTTTGAAAACCTGCATTTGGTGAATATGCCACCGAAACAGATCATCCTAGCCTTCAAGCTTCCTTATAAACAGAAGAAGGTCCTTCAAGGCAAGTCCTTGTCAGCTGATCCCATCAGCGTTCGATCATGCGACAGTTGATCTGTCTGATAAGCCCCCTTTGACTTTGAGTTCGATCATGCGTGAGTTGACAAGTAGTTGATCTTCTTCCCCACCTAAAGAGTGGTGGAATACCGGACGATGTCCCGAGACCAAGACCGGAGTTTAGCTGATTTTCATCGTTGACTGCGACCCTTTGCTAGTTTCTCAAGCTATCGAGGTTCCATAAGATGGTTTTGGGAAGTCGATGTTCAATCTCTGGTTGCGCTCTGTTCCGTGTATCCTATATGAATGAGCAGTTATGCACTGAACTTCACACTCAGACATTGGATAGGCTATCAAAGAGCACATACTGATAACATTAATTAGTGACATACCGAGTTGGACCACAAGATCTGAGAGAAGAGATTCATTTCACCGATGCCAAGTCCTATCTCCCCTTGTCTCCCGTTCTTCAAGCATTGAACAAAGACAGGGCAATGGCACTAGCTAGAGAGAAATCAGACTGACATCTTGAAACTCTCATACAGGGCAGCAGGGCATGTAAAGACAATGATGCTACTACCGATACCGACACCGAGACCAAGGTTGAAAGAGTATTACAGGGATGTGAACCATTCTGTCTTCCTTAGCCCACACATTCCTACCTTTCCTCGACCCCGCCTCACCTTGCTTGCTTCTATTCTCGCTCCTTGCTTCTACCTGGACCACCTGACGCCCTCCTACTGCCTTTCTTTAGGAAAAGACGTAGGTACGGGTCGAATAGGACTTCCATCGAAAGGATTTAATCCCTAGACCGACCCACCGCCCTTCCCTTTATTGATGCAATGCCCCAAAGCAAAGGAATTCAATTTCACTTCCAAAGTATGATAAAGCAGACACATCCGCATCAGCATCCGAAGAAACATCCGCAGAAGCATCAGCTGAAGCAGAAGAGGAGAAGTAGGACTTTCTTTCCAGACCAGAATCAATAGGAACCGTTCTCCTAACCCACCAAGAATTCAAATCACTTTGCGGAGTCTGGCACTGGTTTTTGGATGGATGCAAGTTGATCACATAAGCCCTTGAAACGATGTTGATATTCAGAAATAGATGACGAACCTCTCTTGCAGGCCTAAAGTTCCAAACGAAGCAGCGTCTCTATCTCTCGAGCTTGCGACTGTTGGGAAAAGTTATCATGAAGTGCTGTCATGAGCAGATGTGAGATCAATTACCAGGGATGCAGGGGCAGACGTAGCTGAGGTGTCTGAGGCACTGACTACCCTTTTTCAGGCATCCGTGAAGCTACACACGGCGATGGCGAGAGATGCCAGTGATTTTGTCAGGGAGGAGTTTAGCCGCCCTTTCGACGAGAGCCAGAAGCGCGTGGACGAATTGCTTGCAAGGTCTACTTCTCTGGCAGACCGGAAGAAGGAGTCGTCCGCTGATCTTGAGGTTGGGAGGCAGAAGCTGATGGAGGCAGAGTTTAGGATTTCTGAGATGGAGGATTTACTTGCCCAACTGCGGTCTCAGGCGGATTCTCTTAAAGAACACCTCCATTCTCTTGAAGCAACTGAAGCTTCCCTAACTAAAGAGTCCGAAGAAGTGACCCAGCACCTTGGGGTTGCACAGGAGGAAGCAGCTCAAGTCAACCTTCGCCTTGCTGCCGCTTTGGCATCGCCGGAGGAACGAGAGTCTTCCAAGCGTCGCGCCTTGGAGGGGCTGAGGGAAGAAATGATGCAGCTGCTCTCTCGCGTCTGCCAATTCTGAGAGTCTCCCCTTGCTATATCTCTGAGCATGAAGAGTTTCTCGCCTCCTATTCTCTTTTTCTGTTTCTTGGAGTCCTTGTAATGAACTCCTTTTTCAATGAATGTATGGAAAGAGCGGTTGTCTTCCCATTTTGAGGGCTTCTAAGCGATGCATAGAATGGTTTCTTTTGGTGACTTTAATTGGCCTCGCAGGCTAGCTCTGATTTAAGGAACGGGGGTTTTCTATGGAATAGAAGGTAAGGTTCCAAGCAGGTTAGCCCTGATTCATGAAATGAGACAGGTTCTAAGCAGGTTAGCCCCGATTCATAGAACGGCTTTCTTAAGGCCTAAGCAGGGTTGCCCCGATTCATAGAACACAATTCCAAGCAGGTTAGCCCCGATTCATAGGATAGGCTCTAAGAAGGTTAGCCCTGATTCATAGGATGGATTGGAGGTTTTGGTTTGACTGATAGATTTTAGCTCTAAGTGGGTCAGCCCCAATGCAAAGAGCGGTTCGATTTGGGCTCTAAGCAGGTTAGCCCTGATTCAGAGAGCGTTTTGTTTGAGCTGGAAGGAAGAAAAGGGGCTTTCTTTCTTTTCGATAATACCTTTTGAGAAACTTGCCATTTACGGGCATCAGGCACCGGTCTCCGTCTTGGTTTAGGAGGCCGTAAGCGTCGTTGGAGTAGACCGTGTCGATGATGAACGGCCCTTCCCACTTTTCGTCGAATTTGCCCCTCGATTTGTGGGTGACGATCATGGGTCTTTTTACTGCAAGAACTAAGTCTCCTTTTCTGAAAACCCGTTGCTTGACTTTTCTGTTGAAAGCGGCCGACATCCGAGCTTGGTAGATCTCGGTCCTTTGTTGGGCTTCGAGCCTTCTTTCGTCTAAGGCTTCGAGCTCCTGGAGTCGTAGCTTGGCGTTCTCTTCTTGTGTCATCTCGCATTGCAAGGCGACACGAAGTGACGGGACTTGAATTTCCAGTGGGAGTACAGCTTCACAGCCGTAGACCGGGGAGAATGGCGTTGCTTGCTGCCCCCCGTACAGTTGTGCGGTACGCCCAGAGTGCTTCAGGGAGGCGTTCGTGCCAGCCCCTTTTGTTTCTTGAGACCATCTTCTTTAGTGTTTTGCAGATGGTCGTTAAAGGCTTCGGCCAGGCCGTTTGCAGGGGCGTTGTAGGCCGTAGATGAGAAGTTACCGATCTTGTATCTCGCAGAATCTGTGGAATCGATGATCCCTGAACTGAGGTCCGTTGTCGTGGATGAACCTCTTGGGGACTCCGAATCTACAGATGACGTTTGTCTTTATAAATTTGAGAACTGCTGCAGTTTTGACTTCCGCCAGGGCAATGGCTTCGGCCCATTTGGAGAAGTAGTCTGTCACGGTCAGGATGAACCGGTGTCCATTTGATGAGGGCGGATTTCTCGGTCCGATAATGTCCATTCCCCAAGCTTCAAAGGGCCATGATGCGACCGTCGGATGAAGCGGTTCAGGGGCTTGATGGATGAAATTTGCGTGGAATTGGCATGCTTCGCAGCGTCGCGCGTATTCCATCGCATCCTTCACCATTGTGGGCCAGTAGTAGCCCATTCTGCGTATTCGATCTTGCGGCTTCGGCCCCGGTTGGTGTGCACCACAGACGCCGTCATGCATCTCCTTTAGGACCTCATCTGCTTCCTGATACGAAAGGCACCGTAGGAGGATGCCATCGTACAATTTTTTGTATAGCACCTTTGTTTGGACGTCGAAGTGGAATCGAGGCGCCCATCTTCGGATGCTGACCTTTTCTCTTGGGTTGTCCGGTAGGATGCCGAACTGGATGTAATCGATGAATTGTTGCGCCAATCATCGATCCCAACTTCGTTCACCGAAAGCCTGCTGGTCCAGACTTGATGGCATTCGGCTATTGCTTGATGCGTATTGAGAGGTGGCAGGATCTTTCTTTCACAGACCACCACATTTAGGGTTTCCCCTTTTGGGAGGGATATGGCCGCTGCCAGCCCAGCTAGGGCATCAGCGCGAGCATTTTGCCCCCGGGGTACATGTTCAATGTTGAAGTACGGGAAACTTAGTGCGAGGCGTCGAGCCGCCGCATGGTAGGGTAGTAGGTCAGGCTTCCTGACTTCGTATAGATCGTTCATCTGATTTACAATAAGTTTGGAATCTCCCCGGACTTCGAGACGAGAGATCCCCATTTCACGGGCTATTTCCATGCCAATGATCAATGCCTGATACTCCGCCACGTTGTTTGAACATGGTTCGGTCAAGACAAAAGAATGTGGTATCATGTAGCCTTCGGGCGTGATGAACACGATGCCAACCCCCGATGTGTTCTCGTACTTGTGATTGTAGCGGGAGGCACCGTCGAAGTACATCTCCCAGGGCTTTGGTGGCGCCTCGGGGAATGCTTCTGCATGATATACCGGTTCGTCGGGAAGTTCGTCCCTTAGTTCTGAATCCGGCAGCAGGGGATGTGCGGCAAGGAAGTCAGCCAATGCTTGCCCTTTTACGGCTTTTTGAGGCACATAGACGATGTCGAACTGCGATAGCAAGATCGACCACTTTGCGAGCCTTGCATTTAGGGCACCGGCTTTTGTCACCAGGATCTTTAGTGGATTGACCCTGGAAATTAGACGGATGGTGTTGGACAGTAGATAATGTCGTAGTTTTTGAACTGCGAACATCAGCGCCAAACACTCCTTTTCGACAGGAGAATATCGGAATTCTGCTCCCATCATCTTGCGGCTCAAGTAGTAGAGAGCCATTTCCTTGCCCTCATCATTTTCTTGGGCAAGCATTGCCCCCAGTGAGTATTCTAGGGCGCATGTATACAGTATGAATGGTCTTCCCTGTACGGGTGCGGCCAGCGCTGGCGGATTAGCGAGATACTGCTTTATGCTTTGGAAGGCTTCTTCGCAGTCTTGATCCCACACGAAATTCACTCCCTTCTTCATTAGCCGAGTGAACGGCTGACATCTCCCTGAGAGGTTAGAGATGAACCTTCTTATGTAAGCCAGGCGTCCTTGCAGCCCTCGTAGCTCCTTTAGGTTCCTTGGGGGCTTCATTTCCGGGATGGCCTTTGTTTTAGCGGGGTCGAGCTGGATTCCGTCTTTTCGAACGATGAAACCGCCCGACGATACCCCAAAGAAGCATTTTAAGGGGTTCATTCTAAGGTTGTGTTGGCGTAACCTTCAATGTCCGTCGAAGATCATTTAGGTGGTCTTCCTTCTTTCTGCTTTTGACGGCTAAGTCGTCGACGTAACACTCGACCGTCTTGTGCAACATGTCTTTGAAGATTTTGGTCATTGCCCTTTTTTACGTTGCGCCAGCGTTCTTCAACCCAAACGGCATTACAGTGTAGCAGTAAATGCCAAATGGAGTACGGAAGGAAGTATGCTTCTCATCCTTCGGGTGCATTTTGATTTTCTTGTACCCCCATGAAAGACATCCTTTCAAACCCGTAGGTGTTGTCTATCATGATTTCTGGTATGGGCAACGGAAACTCGTCTTTTGGACATGCATCGTTCAAATTCCGAAAATCCCCTGATTTGCCCATTTTTCTTTGTGACGGGTACGATGTTGGCAAGCCAGTCTGGATGCTGCTCCTCCCTGATGAAGCCGACATCCTTTAACTTCTGGACCTCTTTTTCGATTTGGTCCATGACATTGGGGTGGAATCTTCTTTGGGCTTGCTTCACGGGCTTTGCACCTTCTTGGATGTTTAGCCGATGCATGGCTATCTTTGGGTCTAGTCCAGGCATTTCGGCGTAGCTCCAAGCGAAAACATCAGAGAATTCTCTGAGTAGATCCATGTACTGTAAAATTTCTTCATTTGATAAGCTTGCACTTAGGAATACAGGGCGAGGATTGTCAACAGTCCCGAGGTCCATTTACTTGACCTCGTCCTCTGTAGGGGGCACAGGCTCTACATCCTCTTCTTGAACTGACTGGTCTTCGTCTGTTTGCTCTTTTACGGAGACACAGTTTACAGAACATTTGAAGAGATCTGAAACAGAGATCTCAGAGTCGCAGCTCTCAGTGTCAG